ATGGTCGTTCGTTGGTTATTTTCAAGCTCAGCAAAAGATATTGGGTATCTTTACCTAATTTTTGCAATTTTTAGCGGTATTATTGGTACCGCTCTTTCAATGATAATTAGAGCAGAGCTAGCTTTACCTGGTACACAAGTACTATCAGGAAATTATCAATTATACAATGTTGTAATTACAGCTCATGCTTTATTTATGATTTTCTTTATGGTAATGCCTGCTCTAATGGGCGGATTCGGGAATATTCTGGTGCCCGTAATGATTGGAGCTCCAGATATGGCAAAGAAGAAAATAAAACATATACAATATACAATATACAATGACAATTATTTATAAGCAACCTGAAATGCTGGATTATTATATTGCTGGGCTATTTGAAGGTGATGGCCATATAATAATGCCAACCGTTTTTAACAAGCATAACCCTAGATGGCATATAACATTGCACATTAAAAATAAACCTTTAGCTCAAAAACTATTAAGCAAAATCGGCTACGGATTTATTAGATATAAAACTAAACACAACGCGTGCGTATTGACCGTAAGCCCCGTCAAAGGGTTAAAAGTTGTGATTAATATGATCAATGGCAAATTAAGAACACCAAAAATTAATCAACTGTATGTATTGATCCACTGGCTAAATAAACATCACGGTACAAAAATAAAAAAACTACCACCTTATTTAGGCCATTTAAGTAAAGACGCATGGCTTGCCGGATTTATCGACGCTGACGGGAGCTTTGGTATTCGGTACACTAAAAAGACGCCCGATATTAAGCGCAAGATTAGTTGCCGATTTCGTTTAGAACAACGTATGGTTGATGCCAAAACAAATAAATCCTACAGCAGTGCCCTCGCTTTTATAGCCGATTACTTAGTGGTACGTTTAAACACACGTACACAAAAAAGCACTAAAAGAACTTATTATCTAATTGAAATATCTAGTCGAGCTAGTATAATTATATTGATTGATTATTTAGATCATTATGGTTTGTTAAGCGCAAAACTGCTTGATTATTTAGATTGGCGCGAAGCGGCACAACATATTATATATAAAACCAACTCCACACACCAAGACCTAGCCGAAATTTGCGTACTTAAAAATAACATGAATACAGGTAGATCACACTTTAACTGGGACCATTTAAACAATTTTTAAGCGCCTGATGCCCGTCGGGCAAAGGTAGAACATAAAAAATAAACCATTTTTTAAGTTTTGATTTATACCCTTCAGAATGCCTTGTCTATACGGATGAATATTGTACTATGTTTATTGCTTAACTAGTCAGAACGATACTTTTTATTTTGCTAAGAACAAAAGTAACTCGTTTTTAAAAAGTTTAAGCAAATGTCAGAAATGCCGTCTTTGTCGTAAGACAAACGATTATCACTTCGCTATATGCATGGAATCTCTCACTGTTTTTATATAACAGATATAAATAAATTTTATATACAGGTAGTAATAACTCCGGCAACTAATCGTATACGTTAGATACGGAGCATGGCTCCGGAGTCCGTCGTTAAATCGTTACTACACATGGGAAGAATATGCAGGAAACCAACACAGGTTAATAACTTGTTAGTAGGATCCTCAGAGACTACACGCGAAGCGCTGATTTTGTTTATAAACATATCAGATGAAGACATAGTCCACGCTTGTACGAAAGTACGATGCCAAATTGATTTCCACGACTGAATAACATTAGCTTTTGGCTATTACCAGTGAGTTTACTACTATTATTAAGTTCAGCATTAGTTGAAACAGGTGCTGGAACAGGGTGGACCATTGAAAGAATTTTGGGTCGGTGGTCCTGCTGTGGTTTATAAAAAAAAATATTTTTAATCAAATCATAGTTTTAAAAAACTTCACTCGATGCGGGAACATCTTAATAAGATTTAAATTACTGAGTTACAGGGTAAAAAAACCCTGTTAAAGTTTTAATTAAAGGGGCTCGTTATAAGATTTAAATCGAAAGACAATCCGCAGGGAATAGCATACTTCTAGTATTCTTTTAAATTAATTTCTTATAGAAAAAATTTAAAATAATTAGAAATATTATAAAAATATAACAAATATAAAATGTTTAAACAATTAAATAAAACTACTGTTATTTCTTCAGAGACTACACGTGAAGGTATTAATAATGAGCAAAAATGGACTGTCGGACTTATTGATGGCGATGGCCACATTGGGTTAGAATGGACCAATAAAGAAAAGACAAAATGGGTACCTGTTTTAAAAGTGACGCTGCATAGATATAATAGTCGTGCTATTTATAGACTTAAGAAAGTTTTAGGAATCGGTAATATAACTTATAGCAAAGATACAATAACCTATCGGGTACGTAAAAAAACTTTATGGTATTCTATTTTGATACCTTTGTTTGATACGTTTCATTTAAGATCTATGAAATATTCAGCTGTGTTGGTTGTTAAAAAAGCATTAAATCTAGCTAAGACAGGTAATGCTACTCCAAAAAATATTTTGAAATTACAAAAATTACTAAATAGACAAACAGACCACATAAGTCCAATATGGAAAAATAAAACTAGAAAAGAAATTCTCAATTTAGATTGGTTAGCTGGATTTATAGAAGCCGAAGGTAGCTTTTATATTTTGCAGAATGGGCAGCACGGCTTTGCTATAGGTCAAGCGTATGATCGGCACATTATTATAGGTATTCATAACTTGTTTAATGTAAAATCTGCGTTGAAAGACTCAAATAATTATCTAATGCTAGATACTAAGAACACAGAGACTTTGTATTTAATTGCAAACGCAATAAACGGTCGTCTTTTAGGTATAAAAAGTTTTGAATTTTCACTATGGGTTAGAACTTTACGTAAAAAAAAAAAAGCTAAAAGCTTAAAGGCAAAATCAATTATTGCGTCAATAAGAAAACGCTGTGATAAATAGATTATATAGATATGCTTTTAACTTTAAAAACCTTTTTTGTTAATATTTGTTTTGCTCACATAAATATATGGTATAGTCCATTAACTTGATAAATATATCAATATATCTATCAAAATCGCTACCCCCCTTTATCATCACTAGTAGGAATGCCTGGTGCATCAGTAGATTTAGCGATTTTTTCATTGCACGTTTCTGGATTAAGTAGTTTACTAGGGTCTATAAACTTTATTACAACTATTTTCAATATGCGAGCTCCAGGAATGAAAATGCATAGAGTACCTCTATTTGCTTGGAGTGTACTGATCACTAGTTTTTTACTGTTACTGAGTCTACCGGTATTAGCCGCCGGAATAACTATGCTGTTAACGGATCGAAACTTTAATACTAGTTTCTTTGACCCTGCTGGAGGTGGTGATCCGGTTTTATTTCAGCATATTTTTTGGTTTTTTGGCCATCCTGAGGTGTATATTTTAATTCTTCCAGCGTTTGGTATTATTAGCCATGTAGTAAGTACATTTAGTGAAAAACCTGTATTTGGTACTATCGGGATGATTTACGCAATGGCATCAATTGGAATTTTAGGATTCATTGTTTATGCACATCACATGTTTACTGTGGGATTAGATATCGATACAAGAGCTTACTTCACAGCAGCAACAATGATTATTGCGGTACCAACGGGAATTAAAATTTTCAGCTGGCTTGCCACACTATGGGCTGGTAGAATTACATTTAAAACACCTATGCTATTTGCATTAGGGTTTTTATTCTTATTCACCGTTGGTGGATTAACGGGTGTTATTTTAAGTAACGCTGGTTTAGATATCGGACTTCACGATGAAAACAAATTATTATACATATGACTATAAACATTAATAACACACACAGTGTAAAAGCCTATGAACAATTTTTCTTGGGGCTTTTAGAAGGTGACGGTAGTATTCAAGTCAACCACTGGAAAAAACGTAGTTTACAATTTAGGATTATAATAAAATTAAGATATACTAACGCCAATTACGCCATGTGCGCTAAAATGTGCCAACAATTGGGTATAATGAATGTACACATACGGCGCGGTTTTGTTATCATGGTAGAAGACCACCGTGTAAAGTTGTTTAATATTATGGCTATCATTGACAAGTATGGACTATTGCTAACGCATAGACGAAGGCAATACGCTTTTTTTAAATATTGTTACAACAATCAAATAACTTATAGTGAATACATCCATATTAAGGATTTAAAGCAATCTTGGTTTGGCTTCAATTGTATTAATGATTATAATAGCACCCTGTTGTTGCAATTAAACCATTGGCCTAATTGGCTGATAGGATTTACTGAAGCAGAAGGCTGTTTTTGCATTAGATCCAATGGTAGCCACAGCTTTAGCATATCACAACAAAACGGCTATGAAGTATTGACTGCAATTAAAAACACTTTTAAAATCCCTAACAAAATTCGAAGTACTGCTCGGGTACATTTTTTGGAAACCTACGCAGGGGCAGTTTTACAAAATATCTGCAATTTTTACAGCTCTCCTGATGTTATAGGACTATTAGGTGAAAAACAAATACAGTACAAAGCCTTCAAAGTTAGCTTGGAAAAAAGAAAAATAAACTGCGTTATTAGTGATTTATAGTTCATAAACGTGTCGTGACTAAATTCCGCTATATGCAAGAACCCCCTAAAGATTTCAATTTTGTTAATTTATTAACAAACGCTAACAATACAATAAAAAGCAAATTGGTATATCAATTGAAGCTTTAATCGTATTGTTGCAAAATATAGCAATGGGCAATTTGCAGGAAACTATGAACAGTTTTTTTTATGGATGATAAACTAAGTTTGTGGGCTCCTCAGAGACTACACGCGGAACAAATGAATTTACTTTATAAGTATTTTCTTTGATGACATAGTCCAACCTATATTGAAAAATATACAACTTTAGACGTACTACGTGGTTGCTCATTTTCACTACGTTTTAAGCCTTGGAGCAGTATTTGGCATCTTTAGCGGATTCTATTTCTGGCTTCCAAAAATTACGGGGCTTATGTATAACGAAACTTGGGCGCAAGTTCATTTTTGGTTATTATTTATAGGTGCAAACCTTACTTTTTTACCAATGCACTGGTTAGGACTAAACGGAATGCCACGGCGTATTCCCGATTACCCAACTGCCTTTGCATCGTGGAACCTAATATGTAGTTATGGGGCCTACATTAGTGTTGCAAGCTTAGTTGTGTTTTTTGCTGTCGTTATTGAAGCTTTTGTCGTAGCTCGGCAGGCTTCGAGAAACCCTTGGCCAATTGAACATAAACAAAAGCCCGTTGCAGTATATAGCCCTGAATGGTTGTTGACAAGTCCAATGGATTTTCACACGCACCCCGAATTACCAGTAATTCGAGAACCGAGAAGATCCAATACGGGTAACTAAATAAAAATAAAGGGTTAATTCAATCTTTTTATAAATATTAATTAATTTATAATTAAATCTAATTTTTAGATAAAAAAAGTCTCCATAATAAGTAAAAATCTCGGATTCTATTTGTAAAAACAAAAATTGTAAAGGCATTATAGTTTAGAGGTTAGAACGTTGATTTCATACGTCAAATGCGGAGTTTCGAATACTCCTTTTGCCACTTCCCAGGTTTTTACTACGCTATTGTTTAGTAAAAACTTGCCAACGAATTATTAAATATGGCATTAAAAAACAATTACAATTTTAACACAATTACCAAAAATCAGAAATTTTTGGGATTACTTCAAAAATCTAAAAAATCATTCTCCGCTAATTTATTGGATAAAAATCTTTTGAATTTGAAAGCGATTTTTTTTAATACTAAATTAGATGCAGGAGCTGTAAGCTCGCAAAAATTAAAAGCAACAACTCTTAACAAGGGTATAAAAAAAATACAAGACTTATCCGATTGGTCAAATTTTGTGTATACTAAAAGAAGAACTAACAGCAAAAAAATTCAAACAAGGTTTCGGAGTATTATAAGTGATCAAAAAAAGCGAACTGCTTTTGATAATAAGGAACTTATTGGTACTCTATTAAAATCGTTATTGTGCGCAGATTTTTCACCTAAGCTCCAATTAGACCAATTGGACCTCCGCTTTAAGGATTTTAATAAAGTTAATTTGTCCTATATTGGACCAGGACTCATTTTAGAACAGTCAATAAATCGCCGATATACTCAAAAACAAGGAATTTCGAATATACGAAATCGCTGCATAGTTACGGGGCGGAGTTCAATTATTGGAAAATTCCGACTTAGCCGGATAAGTTTCCGGCGTTACGCTGGGCAAGGCCTAATACCGGGCTTAGTTAAGAGAAGTCATTAAAATATTAAATAAACATTAATAGACTAATGTAAAGATATCAATTAATCTGTACAAAAGATACCCAATTTCTTATACTAATAGCTAGTGAAATTTAATTTATATAAGCTAATAAAAACATATGATATACATCATAAATAATAACACAACTCATAATTATTCTAGATATTCTACTGGACCAAGACATATTTATAATGCTTCGTTAAAAGTAAAATATCCAATTCAAAATACAATAAACTCGAATATATTTGACAATAATCAAACATATTTATTTCAAACTAAACAACTTCTTTGCTGGGGGCCTGACCTTGCCTTTCTAAACTTAAGAAATAGTTTTTCAAATGTTTTCAAAGCTTTGCAAATATGCTGGTCTGCTGCGCGGAACAATAAAAAGATTGTATTTATAAACGGTAATGACTCTATTGAGGCCGACTCCACACTAGTTAATACCTGGCTGCTACAGCAGTGTAAACGGCATAGTATGCCATATAAACTAAATAATATATCAAATATTGCAGCAAAGTACACGAACCACTTGACTCGATGGAACAGCTGCTCAGCAAGCACATTGCATAACAAGGCTTTATTTAATCATTTAAATACTTTTTTAAATAGCTTAAAAATTAAAACAAGTTATGCGTATAAAAAAAAAATCCAAAGCTTTATACAAAACTCAAATACGCTATTCAATTCTAACTTAACTCGACCTTTGCCCCCTGCTTTTGCCACAAGGGCAAAAGGGCAAGAGCAAAGATACAAGTCAAAAGATTTTTATGCGCGTAATGATGTTGAAAAACATACTAATCAAAGACAAGTTTTTACAGATTCTGGATCTTTTCAACCCAAAATAAAGCAGTATGAATTAACTAAAACACCTAAATTAGAAATTCAAAAAGCTAGTAAAATCCAAAACCACAATGCTACAATAGGGAAAACTGTGTCTAGCAATAAAAAGCAATCTGTAGTTAATAACCGATTACAAATTAAGATGAAAAAGGCTATTCAATTACAAGTAAAAGAAGCTCAAACGTTAACGCAACAAATTGGAGGAGAAATTACTGCTCCACTTGTAGGGTTCTTAACTAACACTAAGACAGGATTTAATACTTTGCAAAATCAGCTGAATGAAGAATTTTTTAATTACTGTAAATCAGTATATTTTAACAATACCTCCAAGAATTTGTTCAAAAGCATTTTTGATATCAATGCAATCACTAAAACAAAAACACAATTACAGGATAAATACGAAGATATTAATAATAATCATAGAGTATTACAGGATGTAATTCGAAAATCACACTTAAAAGGTGGTGTTTACAACCAAAACTATCTACCTTTTTCCTTCTATATAAGGCCAATTAATCAATTCAATGTATTAACTAGTGATTGCAAGGCAAAGCAGTCTATCGTTCGACAAAGTATATTTGGTAAGATTTTAGCTTGGAGGTTAAAAGGTCAGTACCCTTCAAGTATATTTTATAGTCAATTTAAAATATTCGACCAACGAAATAAATATAAGTCAAAGCAGCTAACAATGTCAAACCAAAGTAATATTCAAGCTTTTAAGGAAATGGGCTTTACAAAACTAGCATTGACAAAACCTCAAGTATTATTTAAAAATACCAAGAATTTTATCACATTTAAAAGCCCAGTTATTTACAAAGCCAGTTTACACTTTTACTCTAATTCTAAATCTTATAGGGTTACAAATAAAGAAAATAGATCAGCCATAGCATTCACTATCAAGGGTATTCACTTAAAATTAAAAACAAACAAGCATAATTCAAATGTATTAGTTAAAAAGGGTTATACCAATAGCATAGACCATTTCTATATTAATCGATTTTATCAAAGTGTAAACGATGGTAAATCGTATAGTAATCAAAATAAAGATAGTATAACAAATAGATCTTCAATTGCCGGCTTACTCAGAAATCACTTTACTTTTAAAGCTCACAAAAGACAGGGGGTTTCTAACAAAGTAATACCAAGACTGTTTAAATACCATGAAAAAAAATTCCACAACTACTATGATAAATTTATTGGTTTAAACCAATTTAACCAATACGAAATGTTTGCAAAAAGCCCTTTTATAAATAATAAGCTGGCTGATATTATGTTTTTTATTAATCCTGAAAAAAATCAAAATCTAGTAAACCAAGCAAATTGTTTAAAAATACCGACTATTGGCGTGATCTCCGGTATGGCTACGAGCCGGTTGGGACGACCTAGCTGTAATCATTATAGTTTAAACAATCTTGTAAATTATCCCATTGTAGGAAACCCATCGAGTAGCTTTTTTATTTATAGTCTCCTTGGGGTGTTTATAAAAACACTTCGTTCAAGCTAATTATACATTAATACTGCTATAATATTTTAATTTTGCCTGTAAGAATTGAATGATTAATCATTTAATTTGCTACACTATAAAAATTTTTTTATTAAAGTTGATAAAACTAAAAATATCATATTATTACAAATGAGCAGAGCAAACCCAATCGCGTTAAGAATCGCTAGCAAAAGACAAAGCTCTATGTTTATAGGAGTTAGTCAGTATTATTTTTATGATCATCTTAAACAAAATCTAAATATTTTTAAACTTACTGGGCTAGTAAGCAAACAAATAATTTTGCCTACAAATAAACTAGTAAAATACAAAGTAAATTCTGATAATCTTACTGTTTTAACGCCCCACTTGCTACCAATTAATACAGCATGCGCAGTAAAGCACCTGTTTTCTACAAATTACACATTAAACAAAAGACGTTTTTCTAGCGCCGTTTTACATTATGTACGTTGGCTACAGGACGACTTTAATCTAAACTACAAACGTTTTAGCACCAGTACTAGTGTTGCTAAATACGATAAGACCTATAAGTTATCTAATTTATCAATTGCTCCTATTTATCTCAATGGCTCTAAACAAAGTAATGTAAAAAAAAACTACACTCAGTTTTGTTGTGTCACAAAAGCTAATCAAATAAATGATATATATAAATATTTTTTTTTTAACAGCTCGAACAACACGTATAAATTAAAGCCTAATGACAAGTTTATTAATTGCTTGCTACGCCTTTCTAGTTTGACATTGAAGTACAGAGTCCGGCTGACAAAAAAGCCTAAAATTTTTATACGGACAAAAGAAATTAACTTGTTTGACAGTAAGCTTTTGTACATGAAGAACTTCAAAAAAATGCAAATTATGACCAGAAATAATCTTGGCCCCCTTGCTTTTGCCGCAAGGGCAAAAGTACCTGGAAGCTCCTATACTACAAAAGCCCCTGTATTAGAAAAAATTCATGAATTATGTTCCTCTAGGCCCAACTATGGATACATAACTAATAATATGCTTTTATTGGCATTTTTAAATCTATTGTATCCACAAAGTAAGGTCCAACATAATAGCTTGCTTGCAAAACAAGCTAGTTTGACTAACCAACTGAGTATACAACAAAAAAGTTTATTAAATAGAGAAAAATTTACGCAATTAGCAAGCTTGAATAACTATATAGATTCAAAAACGCATAAAAATGTATCAACTAACTACCGCTATCTAATTAGCGCTTATTCGGGCTTTAAGAAGTTAAATGAGTCTAATTTTAGTAAAGTTCAAAAACATATTAACTTATTTTCTAACACCGCCAAGCCCTTGCTTCCCTTAGAGTTGGTGATTTATCGCAGTTTTTGCGAGCCCGCGGGTTTGAATTATTTTACTGCTTTAGAAAATAGATTATCTAAAAGTCGTTTTAATATCAACTTATCCAGCACTTTATTTAAACGGATATCAAATAATGGCTTTATCCCAAATTATACGAATACACAAACTGGCTTAATAAGGTTAAAGGCTCAAATAATATTTGAATTTTTATATACTGTAAGCAATCAAGGTAAGCCGGTTATAGAGCAACAAAATAACTCTAATCAACGAGATAAATTAGATTCAGGGGATGCTAGGCTCTGGTTACGCAAGGGGTCGAGTATTAGAATATAAGCTGAATCTAGCCCCCGCTTACTTGGTGAAATCGGTAGACACGAAAGCTTTAAAAGCTTTTTGTTTTATAAACAATGCAGGTTCAAGTCCCGCAGTAAGCAAACATTGTTCGCTTTTGCCTACGCCGTAGGCAATGCAACCTATAATTAATTTTATGTACTCTCCACTAGAACAATTTACCGTAATTAGCCTTTATTCTCTACAGATAGGCTTTATTGATATTAGCTTAACTAATAGTGCTATATATTGTCTACTTACTATAGGGTGTATTCGCATAATATGGTCTACTTTATTCCTTGACGGTGGGCTTATTATACCTAGTAGATACCAAGTTGTAAGCGAAATGTTGTATGAATTTGTAAGCGGATTAGTTTTAGAACAACTTGGTTCATACGAAGCGCGAAAATATATAGGCATTGTTTTTACTACGTGGTTGTTTATTTTTACAGCAAATTTAATCGGCCTAATCCCATTCAGCTTTGCAACAACTGCGCAATTAGTTGTAGCATTTGGGCTAAGCTTTAGTTTATTTATAGGGGTTACCTTAATTGGTGTGTTTAAACATGGGCTTAGTTTTCTAAGTTTTTTTTTACCAGGAGGAGCGCCAATTGGACTTGCTCCCTTACTAGTTGTTATCGAACTGATTAGTTACATTTTTAGACCAATTAGTCTGGGCGTCCGGCTGTTTGCAAATATTACAGCAGGGCACAGTTTGCTTGCAATTATAGCAAACTTTGCATGGGCAATGGCAACAAATGGTTTATACGCAATATTATCTATAATACCAATAATTGTAATTGTAGCTATTTATGGCTTAGAGTTAGCCGTGGCTTTTTTACAAGCCTATGTTTTTGCAGTGCTTCTCTGTATCTATTTAAAAGATGCTATTGAACTGCATTAATTTTAATATAAACATTATATAGTATAATAAAATAGTTATTTTATCATTTAAAATAAAAATATATAAAGGAGCTATAGTTTAATGGTTAAAATGAGCGCCTGTCACGTGCTAGATACGAGTTCAATTCTCGTTAGTTCCGGTGTTATTTAGTATAAAAATATTTTTTATGTGTGACAAATATAATCAGTTTATTTTTTTAATCTTCACTACTAAAAAATAATCAAATATAAAACATTATAATAAAACAATCACGAATAATTGAATAAAGAATAATATAATAAGTATATATACATAATAAATTATGGCAATTCAACAACCTATTAAGCCCAAGTCACGCCCATTTACTCTAAATTTTGGACCACAGCATCCGGCCGCTCATGGTGTTCTCAGATTAATCTTATCGATGCAAGGAGAGCAAATAATTAAAACAGATACTCATATAGGTTTACTACATCGAGGTACTGAGAAATTAATTGAGTATAAAACAGCCCTCCAAGCTCTGCCATACTTTGACCGCCTAGATTACGTAAGCGTAATGGCAATGGAACACAGCTTTTGCTTAGCAATTGAACGTCTTACAAGTACCGTTATAAGCGAGCGGGCAAAATGTATTCGTATGCTTTACGCAGAATTAACACGGGTTTTAAATCATCTATTAGCTGTCTCATGTTTTGCTATGGATACAGGAGCCTTAACACCTTTTCTATTTGCTTTTGAAGAGCGGGAGAAGCTTATGGAATTTTATGAAAGAGTTTGCGGAGCCCGAATGCATTCAGCATATTTTCGACCAGGAGGAGTTGCAGCAGACTTACCTGGAGGAATACTACAATCGATACATCAATGGGCAGATCAATTTGCTTCTCGAATTGACGAAATGGAGGAGCTTTTAACGGGTAATCGAATTTTCAAACAACGCCTAGTTGATATTGGGGTTTTAAATGCTCAGGACGCTATTGCTTGGGGAGTTTCTGGGGTATTACTACGCGGCTCTGGTATAGCTTATGATTTAAGAAGAGCTCAGCCTTATGAGCTGTATGATAAAGTTAAATTTAATGTGCCTGTTGGAGCAAACTCAGATTGTTACGATCGATACCTACTAAGAATAGAAGAGATGCGTCAAAGCCTACGAATTATAAAGCAAACAATTGATTTAATGCCTATCGCTGGAACTACACTAATAAGTCCCAACGATAAACTCAATCTGTTAAGCGATAAAGCGGGTTACCAAGACCGCCCTTCAAGAGCTGAATTTAAGACGTCAATGGAAGGGCTAATCAAGCACTTTAAAGCTACTAGTAGTGGATTCCCCCTACCTGCGGGTGAAACTTACTGCGCAACAGAGGCCCCTAAAGGGGAATTCGGTGTATTATGCGTAAGCAACGGGACAAATCGCCCCTATAGAGTCAAAATAAAATCACCAGACTACGCTTCGCTGCAAGCAATTGATTTAATCGGTCGAGGACATTATCTTGCAGATGTTGTAGCTATTATTGGCTCTTTAGATGTGGTGTTCGGATCTATTGACCGTTAGAAAAAAGCTGATCAAAATTGTTTTTTATTTAAAATGTCTTTAAATTTAACTATATATTATATTATAGCATTAATAACTCTTAGTGGTTTAGGTATTGTTTTTTTAAACTCTGAATCAATTTTAGCTATTTGTTTTTTCATTTTTGTATCGTTAATCGTACAAAATGACCCAGTTAGCGCAAGCTTAGAAGAGCAAAAGCAAAGCATAAGATCTGAATTAATTAGCTGTATGATTCATGGAAGTACGGATCAAATCAATTTACAAAAGCTGGTATGTTATAAAAAAATACAGCTACTTGCTAGTTTAGAATACATAATGTTAACTAATAAATAAATATAAATATACTTATTATTTATTAGTGATTACTTGGAGGATACGCTTTAAAAGCTCAACTGGTAGAGCGTTTGATTGAAAATCAAAAGGTTGTAGGTTCAAACCCTACTTAAAGCAATTATAAATGATATATATATATATAGGTAGATATTTTTCTTTGAAATATCATATAAGCAGCTCTAAAATTAATAAAATATAAAATTAGAAATCTGTATAATTAGGATAGCTACTGTATTATATTAATAATATTTTTCTAAAATCTCTTTTATTAAATGTATATAATAATGAATCCATTTCTTTCAAAAGTGAATATCTATTCATAAATACAGCTCTATTAGCCTTATTAATATTCAAAACTTAAGATAGATATCTAATCTGAAATATATATATATCAATAAAAGATATAATCTACTTGAGCCAAGCAAAGAAAATAGTCAAGCTAGGTAAATAAAATAGAAAAATAAACTATGTAACACATATGTTTATAAAATATAAATTAAAGTCATTCAAATAAAAATGCATACCATCGATTTTTTAGTAGTAATTCCTGAATGTTTCCAAATTCTTTTAATAAATGTACTTTTATTATTTGCAATTTGTTTTTCTAATTACAACACTCAAAACCTTACTAGAGATAAGCTTACTCAGTCAGCGTATCGTCCTTTTGAACGTTACGTAAATTTACCTAAACTTAGCAAGCCTAATACTGGTAGTTTAAAAAGCGACTCGTATAGAGGGTTTGAAAAAACCTTAGGTAACGATCAACTATCTTCGAACACTGGTTTTGATCAATCTATACAACAAAGTCTGCCGTCTATACATAATCAAAGTGATACAAAATATTCTGCCCGATTGATTAAAACACAAATGCAGATTATTCGCCCAAGTTATGCCTATATTACAACACCCGTTACTTTAATTGAACCTGTGATACAACTGGTTATTCTTAGCCTTATTTGTTCAAAAATACTATATATCAATTGTCCATTGACTTATGCCATCGGTTTAACTGATTCAATTATATGGGATAGCTTGAGCCGGTTTATGAGTGTACTATTATGTGTAAGCGCTTCGGCGTCATTATTGCTAGGGCTTGCTTCTGTTAAACGTTATGGTCGATACGAATTTGTTTTTATAATCTGGTTATCTATTATTGGAATGTTGTGTTTACTTAAAAGTTACAATTTTTTAACTTTTTATTTAAGTATTGAATTACAAAGTTTAAGTTTTTATATGTTAGCAGCAATGCGCTCAAAAACTGAAGCTAGCGCAGAAGCAGGTTTAAAATATTTTATACTTAGTGCTTTTAGTTCAGCAATATTATTATTAGGTATTACACTAATATATGCAGCAATTGGTTCTCAAAATTTTGCAGATTTAAGTATTGTAATAAACTATTTTTACTCAGTTTTTTACATAGACACAGCCAGCGCTTCCGAGTACCTTAGCTATAATATACCAGTATCATTAGGTATTGGGTTAGCCTGTGTATCTATAAGTCTTTTATTTAAACTTGCTGCGGCCCCCTTTCATCTGTGGGTGGCCGACGTGTATGAAGGAAGCCCTACTGCCATTACGGCATTTTTTGCAATCACTGCTAAAATTGCGGCAGCAAGTGCCCTAATCCGTATTTTAGAATTGCACATTACAATTTTTGAATTATTACCGTTTATTGCTATACTCAGTTTAGTTGTAGGTAGCTTTAGCGCTATGCGACAAGTAAAGTTAAAGCGTCTTATTGCGTTTAGTGGAGTTGCTAATGTTGGCTGGTTTTTGTTAGCATTAATTACAGGTCAATGGGATTTACTAATAATCCACCTAGTCGTTTACATACTATTAAGTGTTTGTTTGTTTAGTATTTTTGTATTGCCTTTATTTAGAACACATCCAAACCTTGAGTATCGTCAACGAATAAAGCAAAATAATTCTGAGCATCTTATTGATCATGGTACAGATAGTTTAACAATCAAATATATCAGTGATCTAAACCAATTAAATAAGACAAACCCAAGTTTAGCATTAGCTATAGTTATTGCTCTATTCAGTTTAGCGGGGATTCCCCCATTTGCAGGTTTTTATAGTAAATATTTGATTATTAATGCTTTAACACAGACAGAGCAGTATTTAACCCTTTCAATTGCACTCGGCTGTGCTATTTTAAGTGCATTTTACTATATTCGAGTAATCAAAACAATATATTTTACCAATACAGGTGTAACATATTCATTTAATCCAAGCTTGCTAACACTATTACCTTTTAAACAAACCTTAAAATCTTCAGTACAACAAATTCATAATAAATTAACAAGTACATTAGTAAAACAAGGTAAATATGGTAGATTACCAGTTGAAATCAAAATAAGTAAAAAAGCTGACCAAAAAAATATAATCTCTAACCAGCATAAATTAAAAATGTTTACAATTATGCCTGTATCTGCAAATGCTTATATTTGTGCTTTCAGTACAATAATAACTGTGTTGTTTTTTGTAAAACCCGACTATATTTTTGTTTGCATAGCATTAAGTCAATAGCAAGTATTCTTTTTCTTACGCTATTGTACCAAAGTATATAACTAATTAAGACTAATTAAGAAAAACAGTTTATAATTGAAGGTAGCTATGATGTAATGGTAAGCATAGCGCGCTGTGAATGCGTTCGTAAGGGTTCAAATCCCTTTAGTTACCAACAGAACAAATTAAACAACACTAATAATCATGACTATTCTAATCGATACTTTTTGCGCATTACTTATAACTTGTGCGACTTTAGTTGTACAAAGTTCAAATCCAGTTTACAGTGTGCTTTTTTTAATTTTAGCATTTTTTAATGCTAGCGCCCTTGTTTTGCTATCCGGTCATGACTATATGGCGGCGTTATTCATTGTATTGTATGTTGGCGCCATGTGTACATTCTTTTTATTTGCTATTATGATCTTAGACATAAAAGTTGAGCCAATATCAGAAAAGCGATTAAAGCAAGCGCCTATTAATACGATCATTGCAATTATTTTTGCATTGCAATGCAAAAATATCTTAAATGAATTTAGTAGCTCTTTTGCAAACGTTGAGTTACTGTCATGTAATAACCCTAATTATATGGATTATTTAAATTATGAACTGCACTATTGTTTTAATTCTAGCATATTAGACTATACCACTCAAATTTATAGCCTTGGATCAATACTTTACACTACCTATGCTTTGCAATTAATAATTGCTAGCTTAATCTTATTATCTGCTATGCTAGGTAGTATTGCCTTAACCCTAAGTCGTAGTACTACCGCTAAAGGACAACATATTTACGAACAAAACATTCGAGATTTTAAACTCACAATTACCAATAGCGTTTAATGTATTTTTTCTTTACTTATGCAATGGTTACGCTTAATTCTACAGATAACTTATTAGAAGGAAGACATTTTGTTTAAAAAGCCCGAGTGATATATTATTTTTTAAACTATAGGATTATTCAATGGTATTTACACCAATAAAATAGTATAGTTTAAAAACGCAGGTGCACCGTCACGTCCATAATAAAAAATGCACATCCGCATTTTATTAGCTCAACCGTATCTAGAAATAGTAAGTAGTTCCATCAAAACATGTTCAATTTATCAACCCTATAAAAGAAGAAAAGAAACACAGCAATAATAAATAAAATATAAATAATAAATAAATAATAAATAAAATATAAATAATAAATAAATAAATAATAAATAAAATATAAATAATAAATAAATAATAAATAATAAATAAAATATAAATAATAAATAAATAATAAATAAATAGTAAATAAATAGTAAATAATAAATAAATAATAAATAAATAATAAATAAATAGTAAATAAAATATAAATAATAATAAATAACTGAAAGATATACTAATATTATATAATAGATTATATATAAATATAAATATAATTAAAATATATAATCTTTTATATAATAATAAAATACTAATAATATATATATTAAATAAATTAATAAATAAATTAAAATATATATATTAAATTAAATATAAATAAGTGTTTACCTGTAAGGATAGTTAGCTAAGTGGGTTAAAGCGCTGCTTTGCTAAAGCAGTTGTCCTTTTGGACTTCATTGGTTCGAGTCCAATACTATCCGGAACATGTTGCTATAGTTTTTTATAACATATAAAAAATATTAGGCATTAGACCAGCCATACAGATTCACGTATATTTACCTAATGAGTAAGTAAATAATAAAAAATAATCAACTACAAACATTATATAAAAATGAAGCATAAAAAATGTTTAGATCAGCAAATATTAAGCTGGCATCAATGTAGCATTCAACGCTATCAATTAACTGATAATAGTGCTTCTTTGTTCCCTACAGTAGTAGTGGATAATATTAGAAATTGTAAAACTATTAAAAAACAATCTTCTGTAAGAAATAATTTATATGTTAATGCCACAAAAGCCCATTTGAATCACCCTAAATTATGGAATAGTGTTGTTCAAATAGTCTTACATGCAACAACAAAAAAGTTACTTTCACAAAGTGAGCTCTACACTGCTTTTTATAAATGTTTTTGCTGCTGTGGCCAAACACCCCAATTGATAAAAAGCAAGGAGCCTATCGCCGCTTTTAAAGTGGTTAAAGGGGCCGTTGTAGGAGCACAAAGCCACCTACACAAAAAAGCAGTTAGTTTATTTTGTTACAAATGGTCTTTTTTATCAGCAGAGCTCACTACTTTACAATTACTAATGAAAGACCCAATTGAGTTAGAAAAACAAGACAGCGATAAACCACTCAATAATGGTTCAGTTGGAATAAACAACATCTTTATTTTTCCTGAACTTGATAAACTAAATTATAATTTATTTCAGCCAATTCCAGGATTTGATCTAAGATTTCATTATACCCGGTAGACTAAAGTCACGTTGGAATCACGTTTTTTTTAATACCTATAAAGGAAACACGGTAAAGAGTAAAACAATTTCTAAAAAAGATGAATTTCAAGCAAAGCATACTTAATTTACATTATAATAATATTAGAAAGCAAAATTTACAGTCTATAAGTACTTCGAAAGCTTGTAAAGATGTTAGCAAATACTATAAAGCAATAAGCTTTTCCTTAATGGGTAAGGAGGCAGCAAATTCTGTACCAGCTACAAAAAAAAATCGCTATACTCGGCCATTACGAATAATCGTATTGAAATTTCAGACCCCTGAAAGCTGTGAAAAAACCTATAGTATCGATATTAGCTGTTTTTTTAATAGATCCTCAAAAAGCGCAATTTTAAAGCATTTAAAGACAGTAAAGATCTCAAAACAATTTGCTCATTGGATAAGACCCTATGGCGTAGTAAAGAACAAATCCATAGAACAAGGGTTTAATAATATTAATAAGATAGTTGGGTCGGATATTAGCATAAGTGAGTATGAATTCAATATTGATCTAAAACTTAATAATTTACCTTTAACAAGAAGCCATATTAGCTATATTGTAGCTCAAACATTATGTAAGGGGCGATACTTCAATAATAGTTATCAAGTATCTTATACAGAGCATGGCGGAATTATCGGAGCGTTTATTTTAAAAAACCCACCTTTTAATAATTTCACAAACCCAAGTGTAGTTGGATATTATATTTCCGATTCTGAATTAAAACAGTGTGCGTTGGCAAACTTTACTAAGCGGCAAACCATTGAAATAACCCAATGGTCAAGCTCTACGAAATTACCGAACCCAAAATTTGGGCATTTGCTTGGAGATACCTCTACTAGTAAGGAGCTAGTACGGTTAAGCCTACATGCAGGGTCGAGTGGAAGGCTCGTCAGTAATTTTAAGCAAGTTCTTAGGATAAGTGCTTTGCACAGCTTAAAAAGCCCATTATTAAAGCTAGTTAGGCTTTTAACCAAAAGCTTTAGCATTACAGAATAAGCTAATTGCGCTTATTAATTAGCAGCTGATATAGTATATTTGGTATTACATAGGTTTGCAAAACCTAAAATAATGGTTCAATTCCATTTATCAGCTGCTGTAATATCCGTATAACAAGTTGTAACTGTCGTGTTTACTTGAATTGATATGAACCTTTTTTAATCAAATACCCTACGCATTGATAGTATTTATACTGTTACATAAGACTACTTTCATTGTTTACCTTCTTTTAGGAAATAAAATAAAATTTACTTAGATTTTTATTAAAATTTACATATGTTAATATTAGGAACACCCCTAAATCAAAAGCAATCATTGTTAATTTCTTTACAGTCCATATTTGGTATAAACACAACTAATGCTTTAAAGGTTTGCTCTTTAGTAGGCGTTAGTCCAAAAGTGAAACTCGAAAAATTAAAAGTTAATCAACTGAATAAGCTTACGCGTATTTGCCGAGAGGAAATTGACACTAACCTTATTAGATACATTCAGAACGATGTACAGCGTTTAATTCAATTAAAGCATTATAGGGGAACCCGCCATATGTTCAATTTACCCGTAAGGGGTCAAAGAACGCGCACAAATGGTCAAACTTCAAAAAAAATAAAAAAGCACACCTTTAGAACAGCACCCAAGCTTTCAGAGAAAACTAAAAAGAGAAAACAAAATAGAAACTAGAAGGCTCTATCGCTTACAGCTAGGCATATAAAATTAGTTCTGTAACTTTTACGCTCGATTGAACCTATGTACGCGTTGCCACTTTAGCCATTGTGTCAACAAGTTTAAATTTTGATGTGTTGTCTAGTTTAAAATCGCGAAATTGGCGGAAGTGGTAGACGCGGTGGTTTTAGGAACCATTCTATTTAAGGTGCAGGTTCAAGTCCTGTGTTTCGCAAGAAAAAGAAAAATCTCAAATGCCACAGTTAGACGCACTAACCTACTTTTCTCAGTATATATACTTACTAATTACATTTAGCGCGGTATATTATTACGTATTATATTTTATAATACCAAAAATAGTAAGTACTTTAAAAATTCGCCAAAAACTAAATAGTTTAACGGTTAGCCAAGCAGGAAACTATAAAAATAGCACTTGTGAACAACAAGGTGACTCTGATAGTTCACAGCTAGTTGATATACTAAGTAAGAATTATAAAGGATCAACGCTTACGCGATCGGATATAACAGAGAGCAACAATGCCGGTTTACAATATAACCATTTGCTTAACCGAGCTTGGCTCGTCAATACCAGCCAAGTCAATGCAGCTGAGTCAGCAAATCAATGGCTTATTAGTACAGTGGCACTGCAATTGGCACACAATCTACGTTTAAAAAAACTATTATGTGACCATATTGTTAGAAAAATCACAACTAATTAACTAGCGTAATTGCTTTTTTATATATAGTTACACAATTTAATTTATAAAGTATATTTATTGCGTAACTATACTATCTATATACTAATCAGCTAACATATTCAAAGCAGCAAAAAAAGCGCTTAGGTTTGCCTGGTGCTAAAAGGTTACAATAAATCTCTTGTTGTCTAGTTAGTAGTGTTTAGTTTTTTCAATCAAATGAAGTGACTACTCAGAACCTTTTTAACTGCTTTTAGTTGTTCTATTTATCTGATAATAGCTAGTAAAAATACCTAGTATTACATAATAATAAAACAATAACACTATATAATTTATATGCAAGATACAGCAGCAAAACTTATTGGCGCAGGATGCGCTACTATTGCCTTAGCCGGTTGCGGAGCAGGAATCGGTATTGTATTTGGATCTTTAATTACCGCAGTAGCTAGAAACCCAAGCTTAACAAAACAGTTATTTAGTTACAGTATTCTAGGCTTTGCACTAACAGAAGCAATTGCCTTGTTCACATTAATGGTAGTTTTTTTAATTCTTTTCGCAATGTAACTAAGGGTTTCTAGTTATTCTATAAAGCTCAAGGCGGTTTTAACTGGGTGTTTAGTTTAATGGCAAAACCTTGACCTTACAAGTCAATTATGGCAGTTCAATTCTTCCAACACCCAAAAATATAAAACTTTTAGCCTACTCCGTAGGCTAAAAGTTGTTTAACCAATAAATAAAAATAGAAGTTTAAACAATTTAAATCCAGCCGGATTTAATAATACAATATTTTACTCGTTTGTAGCAATATTTCTATCTTACTGGGTTTTTACTATCCTTCTTCCTAAAATCGTTTCGTTATGTATGTATATTTACAGGCGTCCCTAAATAAGTTCTACTATTTGTATTTCAATCAACGCTTTACGGCAGCTAACTAAAGTTATTGAGAATTTATTTTTTATTTCAGACTTTCATACTTTCACACTAGTTAATTTATCTTAGTGATATGCAGAAATACGTGCCAATTTAAAATAAAATCATATTGGAAAGCTCTCCCATTTATGTTTTACTATTAGTGTAATCTAATCATTGTGATGCTGGGCTAATCTGTGTCCAACTTTTGAATATATGATTGTTTTAGTACCAGTTTATTTCTTGATAGGCCACTTCTCATTAAAAAACCCGTTTGCGTGTGAGCAATTCTTTCCTCTCCTCGACCAGTTTATACCCACACCACAGACGAAAGAAATTGTCATAACACTGTGACTTTACTACAGACCTATTTTTCATTCATAGCACTTTTATGGTTTTTCTAAGTAACAACACTCCTACTGGGACAGCATTTGTTTTTTGAATGAAACGCTATTGTTAGAATTTATTTTTACCAAGCAAAGGGTGAAATAATTTTTTTAACAAAAAATAATGTTAACAAAATAATGGAAGGTTGCCAGAGTTGGTTTAATGGGCCCGTTTTGAAAACGGGTGTTTTAAAACGCGGGAGTTCGAGTCTCTCACCTTCCGCATAAAATTTCCTTTAATATACCTGGCTTTTGGTACCATTGTATTTAAAGGGATGTAGAAAAGGCTATCCCGTTGATTGAACTAAACCTGGATAAGGAGCTTTTGAAGCTCTGTGGTTGAGCGCCAAGCTGTTAACTTGGATGCCGCAGGTTCGAACCCTGCCAAAAGCGTAAGCCAATATAATAGTATTGTTTTTAAATCAGTATTAACATTGTAAGGACGTTGATTGTGCGTCCCTTTTATTGCGACAGTTGGGATTGACGCATGCTAGTGTAGTGCTGTAAAGCGTTACGCGTAAAGGGTAGGAATGCATGAGAATAAGCTAAAGTAATTATGTTTAAAATACAAAAAAAGTCAAACTTCCTTTAGAGGTTTCATGGGCGATTAGGTTGTATCCCATAAAATGGGGTAGCCGATTATCGTTAACTGCATTGAGAGGTAGAGCAGTACCAGCTGTGTAGTAAGCACAGCCGATCATTTGATTGCAGCAGCGCAAAACATTTGCCAATGAGCGAAAGCTTGAGCGAACCAAACTGGTAAGGGAATGAAGGAGAATTCTGTAAACCTTTAATGCTAGGGAATAACTAGAGCGTACCTAGAGAGAAGAACGGACTAATGCTGGTGCCAGAAGTCTCGGTTAGGCCAGTCGTTCGAGCAATAAAGATCATGATTGGGCGTAAAGCGTTCTTCGGCGGTGCTCTTTTGCCTACTGCGTAGGCTCTGGAACAACTCGTTTGACAGCGACTAATAGAATTAAAAAGTCACCGATAAAATGGGAATAATTTTTTAGGAATATCACTTGCGAAGGCAATTAGTTGGGTCAAAACAGTAGCTTAGGAACGAAGGAATGGGGATCAAATACCATTAGATACGGTAGTAGTCCATTCAGTCAACGATGGCTTTTATGTCTTGGCCTTTGGCCTTGAATAAGCAAACGCGGAAAAAGCCCGCCTCAATAGTACGAGCGCAAGCTTAAAATTGAAACAATTAATGCGTGGAGATTCAATATGGTGGAACATGCGATTTAATTCGTCGCTACGCGCTAACCTTACGCGGTCTTGATTAATTACTACACCTATGTTTGAAAAAAAAACTTAGTTGGTAATTATAGCTTTGCATGGTCGTGGTCAGCTCGTTTTTTGTAAAGTTGGGTTAATTCCATAAACGAGCGAAACGCGCATGTTTATATTGACTAATTCTAGTTAAGTCTGGAATGTACCTATAAACCACAGCGAAAGAAATTTTCGAGGAGGAGCGCACCATCACAGATCCTCATGAAGTTTATGCTCGCGGCTATTCGCGTGTTACAATTGATAAATCAAATAGTAGCAATTATGCAAATAAGTGCAAATCTATAAACCTTATCTAAACGGATTGCATTCTGCAACTCGAATGTATGAAGTAGGAATCATAAGTAATCGTTTTAAAGAATTGAAGCGGTGAAATTTGTTCATCTCCGGCTATTAATAGCCCGTCAATGCCTGGTTAACGAGTGTACAGGAAAAGTGTAGATTGTATACCTATATTTGATTGTATATTTGGTAGCCGGGCATAAGTCGTAACACAGTAATCGTACCGGAAGGTGCGGTTGGCGCCATTTTTTTTTTTTTACTTTTTTTCTTTATAAAGTGATAAAAGAACTTTATAAATGAGGCTATACTATATTAATACTATAATGCAGGTTAGAGTAATTGGTAACTTGCTAGGCTCATGCCCTAGAGATTTAGGTTCAAGTCCTAAGCCTGCGATTACTTAATGAGTTTTTTTTTACACAGGCTAGTTTAAAAATAAGTATTACCCGTTTTAATGACTTTCAAAATAAAGCAATTCTATGTGTATGTTGGAATTGAAGCCTAATGGTTTGGCACATGATTGTAAATCATGCGAAGTTGTTCATTGAAGGTTCGAATCCTTCCAATTCCAAATACACTTAGCAGGATACAAAAAAGTCCTAACAGAATAATTAAAACTTTCAGATTTTTATCTTTAATATTGTTTGCATAACCCAATTAAATGCGTTTGTAAGTCGTAGGATAATTTGTCTATCCAATTACTTGCTTTTATGCGTGGCCTAGAATCAAGTTTGTTTTCTGCAAACTGGCCTTTATCATCGACTAAAAGCGCATTCTGATTTTTGTTTAGGCTTTGTATTAGAACAGTGCATAAACAAAGCGAGACTAAACAAGATACTGTTTTTTCAAACTTGTTATTTACAAAGGTAATTAATATGGTTTGAATTTTAGAATATTCTGCCGGATTAGTTTTTGCAAATCTTTCCATATGATTATTCACAAGTGGATTCCAATTGATTTTTTTTAAATCATTAGGTACCAAAGAATAACAAGCTGAAGTATTTGGAAATACTAGGCTTCCTAGCTCCGCTAATATTTGAAATATATAAAGTTTTAAATCATTATCAATATTTATTTCTGCTAGCTGATTGGTTAATTGGTCTAAATATTTTATTAACCCTTTACTAAATGCTTTATGCTTATAAACAAAAGTTTGGAGTACTTCAGGTTCAAAATATATTGAATGCTTGTTAACTCCGTTTTCTTTAAGTATTTTGTTTATAAATTGATTTTGCTTTTCTAGAGAGTCGCCTTTTAATAAGATCAAACTTTGATCTGGCGTTATTTTTTTTTGATTAATTTTTTTCATTGTTAAATTTTATTTTTTATAAACATTGTTAAATTTTGCTAGTTATAACTAGCAAAATAGGGGGGCACAGCCGTTACTTAGAAGCAGTTATATTTAAAAAACTCGGACTACTTCTCGTTTCTAATGCACTGTAATCCCCGAATTTTTTATTCGTATTAGCATGCAGCCGTTACTTACACTTTTCTTTTTTAAAAAATAAAGAAAAATAATTAATTAGTTTAATGCAAGACACAGCAGCTTAATTTGACTTATTAAACTTAATTAATTGTATCTTCAATAGATCTTATTAAAGAATCTAGTGTTTTAAATGCCTCAATTGACGCTATAAGTTGAATCTGTTTTTTTTGACGATTTGAAAGATTAGTATTGTTTAATCTTTCTTCGCTTATTTGTTTTACAATGCTTAAAGCGATAGTGCTTTTTTCTAGCGATTGTATATTTTGATACTCCAAACCTTTTAACTTAACAACATAGTCATTAAGAGGTAATTGGCATTTACTGTTAACAAGTAGTTTTGAAACTGTTGTAAACATTTCGGTGCGCTTGATCGATTTATTTTTTGTCATATTAAATTAAAAATGAGTGCAAATTTGTAACTTTGCGCGTACTATTTCCGCAACCCCCTCTGATAATGAGGGAAGCAATGCCATGACGGCTAATTTGTTTAACCCGGCTAAAAGAGCGAAGCCATTTAATAGACCCATACATGCTATACTTCCCACAAAAATCCAGACGATCCCCTTTTTTGAATAATCGACCAACTTTGTTGTAGGATCTTTAGCCTGAAGGTCTATTCTTTTGTCAAAGAAATAGCTATCCCCAGCCGAGATTAACTGTGATATTGTATCTGCTATAACCACCGTCCACGGCTCGTTGTAGAAATACAATAATTTTAAAATTAGTATTGTTAATAAAATACCAATTAAAACCCCGCTTAGTGTGCGGAGCTTACGTAGTATTAAAATTGGCCCAGCAAGAGCTAAAGCCAACCTAATTATAAATAAAACGACTTTGTAAATAGTAGTTATTTTTAGCATACGAATTTTTTATTTTTATTTTAGTGTTGTACACTGAAATTAAGCCATTTGTGGGGCTAAAAGAATACAAGCAGCAAGAATAACAATTCTTACTGTAGTACCAAGAACAGGGTCAACTTCCTCAAGTGGAAGAAGCTCAACACTGTCTAAAAGCACAGAAGTTTCAAACTCCTGGCTTACTTTTGCTCCGTACTCAGGAGTAACAGTTGGAGTGGCGGGTACTTTAAAACCACCTGCCGTTGGGTCAGTCGGAACCGGACCCATCCAACCTCCTCCCGACGGAGTAGGCATTAATCCTCCTCCGTCAGAGCCGCCCCCCCCGCCAGGGCTGCCAGGGCCGCCAGGACTGCCAGGGCCGCCAGGACTGCCAGGGCCGCCAGGACTGCCAGGGCCGCCCCCTGCATCATTTCCGCTATTACCCGAAAAAGTTGGAGGTGCTTCACCAGAAGAACTGCCCCCACGAAAGCCATCAAACCATGCAGCGATGGCATTGAAAATGCTTTCTAGCTTATAATATGACCATCGACTGATGCCCCATATTTTTGACCCAATAATATATAATAATTTACCCGTTTTACTAACAATAAAAACCGTTACTGTCGCTGGGAAACAAATCGCTTTTACAATAAAAGAAGATTTTAACACCCCTCCAACTTTATCACAAGCCGACATAATCTTAGCCAGCATTAGCCCTGTTCTATCCGTAAGACCTTGTTTTATTAGCCCAACGATGTGTCCAACTACGGCGAATCCATCCTGCACAAACAAAAGATTTACATAGTAGGATAAGCTAGAAATAACTAAAAGCGCTAGTACTATTGGCCAATGTTCGATTGTCCAAACAGTAACACCTAAAGTAATATGAAACACTGACTCCGTAATCTCCCATATTTTATTAATTAATAATGTATAATTGTCATACGTTGTAAGCGTGTTAAACCATTTAAATATTAAATCATTAAAAGATCCTGTAAAATTAGAATTAATTCCCTCAGTATTCTCAACTCCGCCAGGTTTCAGTGTTTCAATATAACTAGCAAGATAATCTCGAAATTGTTGCCAAACGCTTTTCGGATTTATAAACCCGTAAGAAAGAAGCGATACGCCTGACAAACCAACAATAAAAGAAGATATGCGACGCGCAGTTTTTCTGAATAGCTGTTTAATACGAGCATCTATGGCTAGCATGTTTGTACTAGCGCTTGGATTTGTTTTTGGATCTGCTACACGCGTTTGTAGCAGATTCATCAGCTCAGAAAATTCGTTATATAAGAACAAATTTCTAGCAAAGGTACCCAAAGTAATTTTTCTTGTAATTGCTCCAAAAGGCAATTTTCTAAACAAAGTTGACCAATTCATAGTAAGTAAGTAAATTTTATTATTAAATAGAAGGCTTTATTATTAAATTACGGTATTAAAATTATTTTTAATACAAAGAATTAATATTGCTAAAAAGTAATATTAAAGACCAAGCAGGACTCAAACCTACAACTTAAAAAGCTATTAATACGGCTTCGCTTAAAAAGTCAACGTCGTATAAAAGCATTTTAAATAATGCTTTTATACTAGTATTGGCCTTAAACTTACGTTGATCTTACAAGAGAATAAGGTATTTCAATATAAAACAAGATATTACACATATATATATATATATATATATATTAAAATACTAATAAAATACTAATAATATATATTAAATAACTTATAGATTATATAATAATATATATTAAAATACTAATAAAATACTAATAAAATACTAATAAAATACTAATAATATATATTAAATAACTTATAGATTATATAATAATATATATTAATTAATATAATTTATATAATTAATAAAATATTAATAATATATTAAATAATATATAATATAATATTAATACCTATTATATTTATATAATATATATAATTAATAAAATACTAATAATATATATTAAATAACTTATAGATTATATAATAATATATATAAATTAATTAATATTTATATAATTAATAAAATACTAATAATATTTATTAAATAACTTAAAGTAATATTAATATTTATTATTATTAATTTATAGTATTTCAAAGGATTAAGGCATCCCAGCGTAGCGTATCTCCCTCCCATATTTGGCTCCAAGCCGGTCCTAAGGCCTTTCCATTCCTCTTCTACACCCGCATCGAGTATGTATAAGAAATAGAATTTGTTATATATAAGCAAATACTTGTTTATAAACGCTCGTAAAGAGGACTAAAGTTTATAATCGAAAGCTTAGCTTAGCGATATAACAAAGGATAAGAAGCATTGCATGCTAAGTGTTTCGTACTTACCTTACAAGAGCCGGAACACTAAAATAAGGGTTTCATTATAGAAAGTTTCCTACTTCCGTACAAGCGCCAGAACGCTAAAAAATACGGATACTAGCAGCAATACAGCAATACAACATTTCAAAGTTTTTAAGTATATCCCAAGAGAAAATAAATTCGAAAATAAATTCGAAAATAACAAAAATTTTTTGTTTTCTCTTATAAGGGGGCGGGTCTCGTATTGAGCTGGCGGGGCGTTTTTGCCTCCCAAAAACAAAAAACCCCGAAGAATCAAGCAATTCGATGTCGCCATGAGGAATTTTTACCTTGAATTATCAATGTTTTTTTTTTCGTAATTTTTTTTAGGATTCATTTAAAGCCCATTTTTTGACATTTTAAAACTCAAGTAATAATAACACACTACCCTTTATTAAAAACGTCCTAGAATCAAATAAGAATGCCCTTAGAAGCGATTTCTATAATTTGACAATCTCTTTTTCTTTTCGTAAATTAAAAAAAAAATTTAATAAATAAAATAAGCACTGAATAGTGTTTATTTATTATCTGGAAACAGCAATTCTCCACAATTTGAATTTAAAGCGTTTTCCATATATTCTAAATTTGTGAAATCAACCTGTTCAAACACCGTGTAAAGCGCGAATTGAAGAATTAGACAACCTTAAAAAAAGAAAAGCCATTAAAAGTAGAAACAAATAAAGCATTTTAGAAAAGATTGCTAAATTAGAATAAAAGCCCCCATGGTCTAGCTGGAAAAGTCCTAAGGATGGGTAGATAGATTATTAAATATTAACTGATCTTAATTGCAGTACTGGTAAAAATAATAAATAATAAAATTGTTTATTAGTAAAAAGCCCTCCAAACGGAACGGACTTTTTGTTACCAGGTTAAAGTAAAATGACGTGTTTTACTTTTGTAAAATGGATTTATTTATTTTAAGTTGGTTGTGGGTTCAAATCCTGCCAAAAGCTGATTTATAATAAAAGAATTTTTTGATTAAAAAAAAAATAAAACTATACTTCAAAAGAACATAAAGTTGCTACAAGGAGATTTATTAGAAAAATATAATGAATACTTAAGGCAATTGCTTTTAGAGCGCTTCAGCTGGTTTAAAATTTAACTTAGAGCAGCTTCAACAATGTATAAACAAAGACGGAACATTTGGAATTCATTGTTTATTTGCAACAATTAGAGAAACAATTTTCACAAATTACTAATAATAAAGGTCTAAAATTATATATATATTTCAAATTTTGTCAGGGCTTGTCAGTTTAGTATTTCCAAACACTTCAACATGCTATTCTTCCCGGAGACTTGAAAAAGGTTAAGTGGGACGAAAAATTACAGGATTTATAAATAAAATAGAGAACCAAGCTCAGAGAAAGACCCCGATTTTTGGTTTAATGGTAAAGTAGTGTAAAAAATTAAAGCGGTAATAGTTTAATGGTAAAATTTTTGACTTCCAATCAAGTAATGTGAGTTCGATTCTCACTTACCGCTAAAAAGATTTAGTATATAATAACTAATATAGTAATATAATATACTCCTTTTAAGGAAAAAAAAAAATGAATACATTGTTTTGTATTGAGAAAAACGGCACCAAACCCATTTCGAACTTGACTCTGCCTAGCAAATCAATAGCCCATAGCCACAAATGTGTGCGAACCGCTGTTATTTTTTTGCAGGGCACCCTTTAAAAAGAGTTTAAAACAAACTGAAATAATTAAGTTAAAATTATTCATATAAATAGTGGTTTTCTAATAAACAAAAGGGTGTAGTTCAACAGGTAGAATAGCGCATTCCAAATGCGTTGGTTGCAAGTTCAAGTCTTGCCACCCTTGAGTAATTAAGTTGGAGTTATCTAATTAAGTACATTTTATATTAAGATAATGACTATTCCTAAATATTCGTCAATAGACAAATTTTTTTTTATAATCGATGCAACCTGAGGAAGGATTGACTACATAGGAAGAGCGCTTTTGTTGCGAAAAGGGCTTGGAGAATTGAGCAAGTCCCTATACTAGGCTTTAAAAGCCCCTCTCTTTTATATACTTGCCTATATAATGATAATACAATAATTTCTATTCTAAGTAGGTTCCTATTTTGAGAGTTATTAAAGTATTGTATATAAGTATAGAATTCGACAGATAAGCCCGTTCTCTAGGGTGGAAACACTGTATTAGAATACACCAAAACTCAATGAACTAAAAGATTTTACTAGTTGAAGGAAAAGAAACCAACCGGGATTGCGTTAGTAGTACAGAGCGAAAGCGCATCAGCTTAATGAAATATTTTTTGTTTACGGTCGAACTTAAGTGAAATCCAGACCAGAGAAAGTTATAGTCTTGTAGGTTGTAAACAAAAAAAGTGCTGTAATTATTTATAAGCATGCTACTATTTATTATAATATCTTTGAAAAATACATAATAAGGATTAATAAGGATTAATAAGGATTAATAAGGATTAATAAGGATTAATAAGGATTAATAAGGATTAATAAGGATTAATAAGGATTAATAAGGTAATAAATAGGCTTTAAGAATTAAATTAGTGGTATAACGCTGCTAGTTATAAACGGAAACCACTCCGTTGGCTAAATATTCTATGTAGATCGATAGTGAATCAGTACTGTAAAGGAATTTGGAAACAAGAATGCCATTGCTTCTCTGAATACAAGTCCCGAAACAGGTTGCTTATAATGACTTTCAGTTTGGCTGTTATAGTGTTGAATAGAAAGGTTCCTTTTGAATCATGAGCTGATGACTTTGTGTTAGTTTAAGACATAGATTAACAGTTCTCTTTTTATCTTCAGGGTCAAAAGTGGGTAATCTAAGTAGCTTAATTTATTAAAAGTAAGCTTATTATGAAAGTATTCATAGAAAACTAACACAAAACGCGAAACGAAGTGAGCTTAAGTAGACCAGGGGGAAGGTTACCGGAAGGTAGTTGGACGCCCGAAGTGGTATGCGTTGCAACGCATTCATATGAGTTTATTTAAGTGGCGAAATACCAATCGAACTTCGAAATATCTCGTTTTTTGCGAAACCTTTTTAGGAAGGGGGCCTGTAAAATAAATGCTAACTAGGTAGAGCGCTGTAAAACTGATGGGAAGGAAACTTTTACTGAGGTGTTGCAAACCACAAATTAGGAGCATTTTATTAGGTACTCAGTCAGTGCGGGACAAGCTGCATTTGACAAGAAGGAAACAGCCTAGACTATCAATTAAGGCCCGAAAATAGCACTAAGTGAGAAAGTAATTGACTTCACAAAAATTAGTAGGACGTTTGATTAGTAGCATCTACCGTTTAAAGAAAGCGTAATAGCTCACTACTATAGTTTAGTTGTTGCAAAAATTTAGCCGGACTAAGCGCTATGCCGAAATTATAGCTAACAGGATCTTACTTAAAAGCCGGTTAGAGTAGCAAAACGAACCATGTTGACAAAGTTATGTCGGTAAGACTTAATGAAAATATTGGTTGTGAATATATCAGCTAGAGTAACATATAAATTGAGACTTTCAATAAATAGCGTTAATATAAAAGACATAAACAAGATTGATATAAAGCTCTATTAACTTGAAAGAATATTATCTCAATGATCGAAAATCCTGGGTTTTCTACACAACTATTAAAGATGTAGTTAAAAAGACGGTCCCTAAGTAATATTTAGGTTACGATGGGTACCTGCTATGCCCAATAAAATCTAGTATGTAGATCTGTTGCAGGAAAAAATAGCAGGCAATTTATACAAAAATTGTAATACAGTAATACCGTACTAAAACTGACTCTGGTGGATTTGTAGATTTTACTTAGATTTGGTTATAATCGTTCGTAAGGAACTCGGCAAATTGCGCTGGTACTTTCGAAAACAGCGGTCTAAAAAAACCTTTTAGATCTCAGATAATAGAACTGGGTGACAGTTTACTAAAAACTTAGCGTCCTGCCAATTTGAAACAAGACGTATAGGATGTGACGTTTGCTAACGGCCACTAATTTAAGTAATTTGTTGTAACAGATAAATCAACAAGATGTGGTGACGAGCGGCCGTAACTATAACGGTCATAAAGTAGCGAAATTCCTAGGCATTTAATTGGTGTCCTGCATGAATAACGTAACAACCTGGTTGCTGTCTCGCGAGCGAAAACCGTGAAATAAGAATATCGGTCAAAATACCGATTAGGCTATCTTAGACGATAAGACCCTGTGAAGCTTTACTGTAACCTAACATTGCGATCGGTTTTTTATCTTACAGTTAGGCGGGAGGCAATGCCAACAATGGAAAACCGCTAGATAATAAATTGATCGCTTTTATATAAGAATACTTTTTTAATCTATAAGATATTTATGTAAGGCGCTTCATATAAGGAATTTTATGCAAATAGAGTATACTTTATGTAAACCCTCATATAAAACACTTTAATTAACAAAGCTCGAAGACAGTGTTAGGTGGGCAGTTTACTTGGGGCGAGGTCTGGCTAAAAAGTAACGCCAGAGAGCAAAAGGTATGCTCAGTATTGTCGGAAACAATATGTAGAGCGTAATAGTATAAGCATGCCTGATTATAAGACTGACAAGTCGAATAAAGACGAAAGTCTGCTATAGTGACCCTCACACGCTATGTGGAAAGGTGTGAGATCAACGAATCAAAGTTACTCCAGGGATAACAGGGTAGTCCTGGCTTATAGTTCTTATAGACGCCAGGGTTCGCCACCTCGATGTTGCCTCAGGTCATCCTAGAGCTGCACAAGGTTCTAAGGGCGCAACTGTTCTTTGCATAATGACCTACGTGAGGTGAGTTTAAACCGCCGTAAGGCAGGTTTGGTTCTATCTAGATAGCCATAATATTTAACCAAGCACTAGAATTCCACTGTACGAAAGGACCCGGAATTCCACGCCAATGGTTTAGCAATTGTTTTGAAAAAAGCACGGTTGCAACGCTAAGCGTGAAATGTTAATTGCTGAAAAACTATCAAGCAAGAAACAATTGTAAAGGTTATAGAAAATCGCATTTGCGTAAATAGGCGCGGGGTGTACGCTTTGCAAGAAGCTCAGCTACCGCGTACTAATTTTTTTTTTTTTATCATAGCTTGCCATTTATATTACTTTTTAAAAATATAACAAAAATCAAATCTATGAGGCTAATACAAAATTAAACCTTGTACGATTAAGGAGAAGCAATAATTTTAATCCTAAAACAAAATCTATTTTATTTTAGATTTTAGGATTAAGATTAAAAAAAAAAATTAAGCTTAATTTTTTAAAAAGGATTAAAACTCCTTTTAAATCAGGTTAAACAAAAGAATTTTTAACAATTCAGGAAAAATTTTCATTTTGGTGGGCGGGTTTAAACAAGCTGCTTGAGAAGAAATTGAATTTTTTTTTGTACCCAAAAAAAAAAAATAAAAAACCGCGCCAACTCAATAAAAAATTTCCTATATAAGATATATAAGATATATAAGGTATGCAATGTTTTTTTCTCGAGGGGTTAACTGTAATACCTTGCAGCCCTTGTTTTTACTTCCGTATTTTAGCGTTCCGGCGCTTGTACGGAAGTAGAAAACTTTCTATAATGAAACCCTTATTTTAGCGTTTCGCCGCTTGTAAGGAAGTAAGAAAAGCATTTTTTTGGGATGGTTTTCTTTTTTGATTTCAAAAATTTGGGATTCCGTTATCTTAGAGATTAAAAATCACTTAGTAAGAGATTGGAAAGAGATTAAAAAGAAATTCTTTCTTTGAAAAAGATACGCTATCGCTTTACCTGTATCTTTTGAAAATCAATAAATATTAATAAATATTAAATAACTGAAAGATATATTAATAATAAATATATATTAAACATAAATAATAAATAATAATATATAAATAAAATATATTTGATCAAGCTATAAGAAGTAAACAAAAAGGAATACCCCCTGTAACCTTTGATATCAATCAGCTTAAAATAAAAGTTGATGATCAAAAGAATTTTACCAAAGGTCTAATTGCTTATTTAGTGGAAGTTAATAAGCAATTGGAGAAAGTTTGGGAGGGTGCCCAATTTAAATCCTGGGTATTCCAAACCATTGCAGAACTCGGTACCTTAATTTATCCAAATACAGGTACGTGCTATTCTTTAATTCCGCAAGATTTAAAGAGAATTAACTGGCGTTCGATGCTGAGCATTCATATCTATTATTAAACGTCCCAATCTAGTTTTCATTTATTCTGCGTCTAAAGAAGGATTGAATTTTATAACCCTATCATACTTTAGAATTTTCTCCACCTTATTTAACTTGCTCCTTAGAATACTTATACTCAATGATTCTAAGCGCTCCTTTACGGCGTTACAATCCACTTCTCAAACTCTTCTTTTAAACCACGTAACTCCAATTGATCTTGAAACCATTCTCAAACGTATGAAATTCATAAGAAAAGACTCCAGCACTAAAATGTGCTGCACCGCTTTGGCTTATAGTGGTAGGGCTTCACAGGAGAAGGGTTAACCCTCCCCCTATCTTAAACTAGGGTAAAGTTCTTTTTCATCTACTGCATAAGCAATCTCGCTACTCAATAGAAGGGTAAAACAACAGATTTTTACGTAGAGTCTTAGATATTACTGATTGTTTATTACTAATTGTTTATTACTAATTATTTATTACTAATTATTTATTACTAATTATTTATTACTAATTATTTATTACTAATTATTTATTACTAATTATTTATTACTAATTATTTATTACTAATTATTTATTACTAATTGTTGCAGTGGGCCGCGCACCACAGGTAAAAGTTTAGTAAACCTTTAAATATTTCAATAATACAAGAGAGTTATATTAATAGACTTATAAAAATAAAACCATTGAAAAAAAATAAGTACGCATAATTAGTGTAATTAAAGATCAATACGCTGTTATATCTTGCATGAAATAAATGCTTCTGATTTTTTGGTATTAGTAAAATTTGGTTACTAATACGGTTTAATAAAAGGACACTATAAAATAGAACGATCTAACAATAATTAAACAATTGATTACAACAAAGCACAGCAAATCAACAGTCTTTATAAAAAAGATATAAAAGGAGAGCGATAATAGTTTAATGGTAAAACTTTTGATTTGTAATCAAACATTGTGAGTTCAAGTCCCACTTATCGCTAGATTAGCCTTTGAATTAATCTTTATAGAAAATAATTTAATTTAAAAATCTAATATATCATTAATTAATATGATATAGAAATAAAAACACATTATTATTACTATGTTTATAATTGAACAGTCGAAACCTTTAAGTACAAGTGGAGTACGTAAAAATTTAAGTGTATTAAAGCAGCCCGCTTTAAGTGTAATTAATGATCATTTAATTGCATATCCTACGCCCTCGAACCTAAACTACTTTTGGGGGTTCGGTAGCTTGGCAGGTATTAGTTTAGTTATTCAAATAGCTACAGGAGTTTTTCTTGCATGTCACTATACACCAGAAGTAAACCTAGCATTTAGTTCTGTAGAACATATTATGCGAGATGTTCAAGGCGGTTTTATATTGCGGTATATGCACGCTAACGGCGCAAGTATGTTTTTTACAGTAACAATGGTACATATGTTAAGAAGTCTGTATTACGGTTCATATCAAGCTCCAAGAGAGGCTGTTTGGTGTGTGGGTGTAGTCATTTTATTGCTTATGGTTGCAACAGCATTTATGGGTTATAGCTTGCCATTTGGTCAGCAAAGTTTATGGGGTATTAGTGTTATCACTAGTCTATTTTCAGTAGTTCCTTTTGTAGGAACGGAGTTAGTCCAGTGGTTATGGGGCGGCTTTTCAGTCAATAATGCCACATTAAATCGCTTTTTCTCATTGCATTATCTTTTGCCTTTTTTAATCGCAGGAGCAAGTATAGTGCATATCGCGGCTCTCCATCACAAAGGGTCTAATAACCCATTAGGGATCAACGCAAGCTCAGATAAAATTAATTTCTATCCTTATCTAGTTTATAAAGATCGGGTAGGGCTTCTACTATTTGCAATTATATTTAGTGTTTTAGTATGGTTTGCCCCGAATTTACTTGCACATCCTGACAATAACATACCCGCAAATAGTTTAGTAACTCCTTTAAGCATTGTACCAGAATGGTACTTTTTAATTGTTTATTGTATTTTAAGAAGCATCCCTAATAAAACCGGAGGTGTATTAGCAATTGGACTTGTTTTTGTTGCGCTATTAGCGCTCCCCTTTATTGCTACTAGTCCAATTAGATCATCAAATTTCCGGCCATACCACCGTAAAGCCTTTTATCTATTTGTAAGTGCGTGTTTTGTACTTTCTTGGGCAGGCTCAAAGCCAGTCGAGCAGCCTTACATATTTATAGGGCAAACAGCTACGCTGTATTTCTTCTTTTATTTTTTTGTGCTAGTTCCTATTTTAGGACGCTTAGAATATTACCTATTAACACGAAATAATAATTAGTGCTGGTCTACAGAGATTAAACGTTCAAGTATAATTATTAAAACTATATTTTTTATATAAGCTATCTAAAATCTCCAAACATCTTTAATATCCAGATATAGATACTAGATATCTATTTAAGAGCTTCAAGCGAGAAAGCGTCCTTGCACAGAATTGGTAATGTAGCGAGCTTTTAACTCGTCACCCTTAGGGTATTGTAGGTTCAAGTCCTACAGGGCGCATAAAATTATGTTTATAATACTTGCTTTATTTGTGAATTAAATTTTTAAACCCTCGACAATATACAGAGTGTTCAATTGCGATTTTTTGTCATCCCACCTCCACTACTTAGCTTAATTGGTTAAAGCGCGGTCTTGATAAGGCCGAGAGTACTGGTTCGAGCCCCGTAGTAGTGAAATCTTCTATAATATAAAAGGAATCTATAGCTTTTCTTTTCTAAGAGCTAGTCCAATGATATAGTACTTATAAAAATTATTTAAGAGATAATATCATTAAGAAAAACAATTAACACATTTGTTTCTAATTATACATAGTTATTAGATTGGGTGGTGTTTTTATTATAGAGCCATTAATCCTGGTAGTATTAATCGAGGCACCATCCATAATTTTTTTTTTTCCTGTCCTAAAAGGGTGAGGGCGGTTGAACCAATGAACAAAAATAAAATTTTAATTATGCTTTCAGAAACAATATTACAATTTGCAAATTTTACTTTACAAGCTTAATTTTAATTAAGCTAATAACTAGCTTATTTTATTAAATGATTAACTACATAACTTATAAAATAAAGCTTCCTGTTACATATCATTTATTTCATGGTTAGTGCCTTTGGCTTTGCCGTTATATTGGTCTTTTTGTTTTGTATGGGAATTGTACGAAATGGCTATAGCCTTCTCTATTTTATTTTAGGGGTTTTATTTACAATAGTAATGTGCGCCACCAGCTGTTAAATGCTTGTACGGGAGCAAGAGGTACGATCTTTATCATTGGAGTATTTAGTTTGATCGTACTTTTAATACTACATTTATTATTTGTCTTTATGGGTCTTATGTATAACCGATCAATCGCTGCACTCTTTATTTTTAATATTACGTATATCGTCTGCTGGCTATTGTTTGACACTTACTCTAAAAAGGTAGTTAGTTTGATGGAGCGTGTAGGGGAGAAGCTTTCTTGGGTACCCTTGATTGTATCATAATGCACTTGCATTAAGAAATATTTGTAGTTTCAATCTGGGCTTATTAAATTTAACGTGTATTCACACTTCAGGGGCTGTTCATATAATAACTATAATCTTAATTGGCTTTCTTAATTGGCTTAGGCTTGCTTTACATTTTGGTTGGGTTGCGCCTAATAAACCTACTTCCGCAAAGCTGTATGACGGTTTTAAAAGATAATTATAAATGGAATGGGTATAACAATATTGTAAGGATTTATAACCAGCTTAAAAATAAAAGCTAGGTGGTCATGGGCTTACACTTTATATCACCTAGATACTTTATGGCCGCTAATGAAATGTTCCGGCCCCCCCCCCCCCCTAGTTCTAGCAAACAAGCTAGTAACAACTTATTTGTTTCCTTATTCTCTGATATGAAAATAACGGCTATATATTAAAAAGAGTACGTTTTTGAATTGGCAGGGATTCAGATTCACTTAAACTATGTCAGTGCTAGTTTTTGCTTTAAGTTCTGGATGGATGGCTGTGCTATATAGTAGTGATTTACTACGTATAGCAGGTTTGATTCCTGATTAAAGTAAAACAAATTCTTATTTTATATCAGATAAGAATTATTGCTAATTTCAAAAATCTTATTTTAAAATAAAATCGTGGTAATAAAAAATTAAAACAAGTTAAAAAGCAACGTAAAGTTGCTACGAGGAGATTCACTAGAAGAATATAATATAATGAGTCCTTAAGACAATCACTAGCGCTTCAGCTGATATAAAGTTTAACTTAGACAAGCCTTAAAGCAGCAATTTATAAATCAAAAGGGATCCTTTGGTAAAGGATTAATTCTTTATATTTTTTTCTTGAATTTCTTTATATTTTTTCTTGAATTGGTTAGAAAATAAACAATACTCAGCATTTGAACGGTTAAAAAATCTATAAAGAAGGTTAAATAATGCCTCTAATTATGGATTAATATATATAATTTATTATTAAAAAGGGGGTTGTAATTTAATGGTAAAATATTTGCTTTGCAAGCAAGCTATAGCAGTTCGATTCTGCTCAACTCCATAATATAATTATCTTGTTTACTAGTTTAATAAAGAAAAAAATCGATTTGTAAACAATATTTTTATAAATATTTTTATAAAGTATTAAGCGCTGTAGTCTTGTTTGAATTCAATCACTATACTATAAAGGGATAGTATAATGATTGCTCTATAAGTTAATAAAAGAGGAGCTGGGAATGCTTCGTCTCTATTATAAGTCTAAAAATAAGAATTATACAAGCCAAAGATTAGACTTAGTCTAAGCAATTAACAAAAAGGGTACTTTTATTAAGTCAAAAACTAAAAGTGAATATCTTCTGTGGCTAAGCATACGCATTTTTACAGTAGTATGCCATTTTATTATAGAGATAACAGCGATTTTCAGATGGTTTATAAAACTCAGGCTCCTACTGTAAGGGAAAAATATAAACACGGGCTAATCTTAGCACATAAATTACATGAATATAATATGTTTTATTGATTGTATTGTATTTCTTTACTGTTTATAAAAGACATTAAAGAGTTAGACAGCTTTGTAAAGAAACTTTAACCTTTATAAAGGAAGATCAGCCGTTTGAAGAAACAGATTTCATCGTTTTAAGTGCACTTCTAAAGATGAGGTAATTGAAGCCTTAACATTCATAGAATTAAAAGCTAAGCTTTACGGAAGTAGGCCAGTTAAAATGATTGATTACTTTGAAAAGTAGATTTTGGAGAAACAGATAAAATCCAAAATCGTTTAAATAATCAGTGTGGAGAGTAATTTTTTACAGATAATTAAAAAAAAATTGTGTTTTAGATAAGATATACAAATAAAATAATTTGATAAAATAATTTGATAAAAAAGCTGAAAAGTTAAATGATTTGTTTTTTTTTTTTTCAAAAAAAAAAGTAATAAAAACCTTAATAGGTAAGCAATTTTGCTGTGCACCTTATGCGAAGCGCCCCACTCAAAAATCAAAAATTGAGTATCAAAAGTATCTCTAAAGAGAGAAATTGAGAGGTAAAGTACTCCTTTTAAAGAAAAAAGCTCAGGTTTTCCTTTCAATAGCTTAAGGGATAAAGCTACGCTCTTCTAAAGCGTTTATTTAGGTTCAAATCCTAATTGAAAGATCCGCTACTTAAGGCGATACTAAGTCATTTAGATAATTTCCGCTCTATATACATTGATTTTAACTTGTATGCGTTAGTTAAATAGCAGTACGCTTCTTTTTTTTTTCTTACAAAAGTAAAAAGGAAAGGTAGAACTAATCTGCATTTTTAAAACTAAAATAATAAATTCTTTCATTATGCAAAAGCACGGCTTTCATTTAGTTGATCCGAGCCCATGGCCGATATTCGCATCAATTGGGTTATGGGGCTTTACTACAGGTCTAGTAGGTTGGTTTCATGAATATAATTACGCAGGATTCCTAGCGTTTTTAAGTTTAATTAGTTTAATATATGTTGCTATTGTATGGTGGCGAGACGTTCTCCGCGAGTCGGTATTTCAAGGGCACCACACTAAAAGTGTTCAAAAAGGTATTATGTATGGGATGATTTTATTTATTGTGTCAGAAATAATGTTATTTTTGGGTTTTTTTTGGGCGTTTGGGCATAGCTCGTTAGCTCCGACAATCGATATTGCAGGTGTTTGGCCGCCTCGAGGAATTGAGGTTTTGGATCCATTTGGTATACCTTTTTTAAATACTTTAATACTACTTACAAGTGGGGCTAGCGTAACTTGGGCTCATTATGCTATACTAATTGGAAATAATAAACAAACCCAATACGCGTTAATTGTTACTGTTTTGTTAGCTGCCATCTTTACAGGATTCCAGGGATTTGAATATATTACAGCTGGTTTCACCATAAGTGATTCTGTTTATGGTTCATGCTTTTATATGCTAACTGGTTTACACGGGGCGCATGTTATTGTTGGAACTATTTTTTTAATGGTTTGCTTGATACGCTCTCAATTAGGTCAAATGCGACCTGACCATCATCTTGGTTTTGAGCTTGCCGCAATGTATTGGCATATGGTTGACGTTGTGTGGTTAATACTATATGCTGTAGTATACTATTGGGGGTCTTAACTTTTCTACCTTTAAAAAAAAGCAAAATATTATATTAAGATATAAAAATAATTTAAATTGAACTTCCTTTACCCGAAGAGAAAAACATCTTTGTTTTATCCTAATATTCTTGTTTTAGTCTAATAGTCTATATTCTAGTCGAATAATTTTTTTTATACCTTTACATGCAGGTTAGAGTAATTGGTAACTTGCTAGGCTCATGCCCTAGAGATTTAGGTTCAAGTCCTAAGCCTGCTATTCCTGTTCAATTTAGTAATATAATTAAATAAAGTTTACCTTTGCATAAATAAAAAGTCTTGTTATTTACATACCATAGTATAACAAGTAATAAATACTTATAAATAATTATAATAGATAACTTAAAACAACAATTATTTTAAAATAGTATACTTGGTAAGCATTTTAAAGCCCGTTAAGGACATATTCTTCATTAAAATAGTATTATGTATAGTGCTTTAATTTATAGATTTTTATAGGTGGTTTTCAAAACAAAGTGTAATTAAATAAAAAATTATTTGTAAAGCTACTCTATTATTATCTGTTTATGTTTTATAAGAAAATGATGTAATGGCTAACATGCCCGCTTTTTAGCTGGATATGTGGGTTCAAGTCCTACTTTTCTATATGTATATTTGTTTAATAAATTATACTAATTCTATTTTGGTTACTTAATACAACCTAGGTACTACAATAGAACGCTTTAGTTATAAGGTTTTATATGAGATGAATAACTATTTAATTTATATAAAAGTCATAATAATAACGAAAAATTTTGGAAGATAATGACAACTATTTTACTCGAAATATGTTACCGCAATTTTTATATTGCTTCTGTATTTCTTTTAATGCAATGTTTTTCATATTTTACTCAAGGCTTCCAGCTGGAATTTTTTTCTGGTGTGTTTATTACGAGTTTTCAAGCAGTTGACTTTAATTTTAATAATAGTATTATACACCATTCTTTTGCTTTTGAGAAATTAAGCCACCAACTAGAGACTGAGCAGTTATTATCAGGCGCTATAAAGCCTATTCAAAATAACTATGAGTATTTATCAGTTTATAGTGATAAATTATATTTAAAGAACAAATTAATAACTTATAAATATTTTGAACCTATTGATAATTCTATAGCACTTAGTTCAAATGAAGCTAAAACATGGTCGCGTTTATTTATAATATATTTAAACTATTTTTATTGCATACAGTTAAATAAGACTGTTTTAAATTTTTTATTATTGTATACAAAGCTGGGATATTTGGCACCTTTTATAATACTACATTACTACTCAAATATTAAGCCTGGGTTATTGAATAGACAAAATTTTTGGTTTTTTCAAATAATCCTAGGCCTTGCCTTTTTGGGTTTTATAGTAAACCAGTACACTATCCTAACAGCGATTGCAATTTTTGAAGAATTTAAATTGGAGCAGTTAGATAGTGAATTAATATAATTAGTTTTTAAAACATAATCAGAGATATTTAAGTAATTCTATAAATTACTAAAATAAGTGCTGAAGAGCACTTTACGCAAGCCAAGGCTTGTAATTTATTTTATAGAACAATTAATTATTTTTAATTAACCAAAATGATACAAACGCAAACGAAAATTTCAATTAAAGATAATAGCGATTTTTTGCAGGGTAAATGCATCAATTTTGTCAAAAAAAATACAAAAAAAGCTGCAAAAATAGGGCATTGTGTAAAGGTAAGCATTTCAAAAATAAAACCAACAGCTTTATATTCTCAGGAATATAAAAAAGCGGCGGGGGGCAAAACTAGTATGGTCAATATAAAAAAAAATAGTTTGCAAGACTTACTACTAGTTCAAGTGAAGGCTCCGACATATCGCAAAGACGGATCTACAATCCAATTTTATTCTAATTGCGGTGTCTGTGTTGTTTTTAAAAAAGCCGGCGCCAATAAGCAGCATCTGCTAGGGTTTAAAAGGGTTAATACTACAGTACCATTTGAATTAAAAAATAAAGTATACGCACAAAAATTTAAAGCCGCTTATAATGTTATAAAAGTTGCTAAAAACTTATTATAACTTTGCTTTTTTTTTTTTACTTTTTTACTAAATATGTGTACAAGTAAATAAAATACTGTGTGGTTTAAAAAAAAGAATACAATTTACCTATATTACTATAGTAAAGGATAATAATTTTAAAACTAAAAATGATTATTGAAGAAATGAATTATTTAATGCCTTCTGTAATAGAAGCCAATTTTAGCACCTTATTATGGCAGCCTAGCACATTTCCAGGATCGGATACGTTTAACCAATTAATCATTACTGGATTAATTGTTTTTTGGATTGGGTTAACAGGTATTTTTTTCAATCGCCGACTTGTTATCAGTATCCTATTAGCGGTAGAGCTTACACTACTATCTATAAATCTATTAATGCTTACTTTTGCTGCCGCAATGGAGGATTTAGTAGGTGTAATGTTTGCGTTATATATACTATGCGTCGCTGCTGCTGAAAGCGCTATTGGTTTAGCGCTTATTATAATTTGGTATCGGGTACGACGTACCGTGAGTGTACAATATATTAGTTTATTAAAGGGTTAGTTTGTATAAATAATAAAGGTCTTTTTTAAAGGCTATTTCCATTTTATATAGTTTTTTTATTTATTTGGTTGTTAACTGTAGGTAGAAAAACTTTCAAAATAAATATATAAAAGGTTAAATAAAATACTGCTTGTAGCTTAATGGATAAAGCGTTAGTTTGCGGAGCTAAATATGATTGTTCGATTCAATCCTAGCAGTAAAAGCAGAAAAAAAAAAACCTGTTTTTTTTTAATTAATTCTACTTTTGCCCTTGCGGCAAAAGCAAGGGGACTAATTCAAATTTAAGTAAGTAATAAATAAGATTGCTTTTCTATGGTAATTATTAATATATATATATTAATTTTATCTACCTGATGTATATTCTTAAAAATGTATTAGATAGTAGGGTTTGAACCTACCCGGCTATAAACTTTTGTTTATATGTTGGTAAACACAGTGAATGCAGTATATATATATACTGCTGATTATCGGAAAAAGTTTTTTAAACATGTCCAAAATCCTAAATCAAAGCTTAAAAAAAAAAAGTTCACTTATTCAATATTCTTTTACAAAGGTGTATAATTTTAAAAATGTAGGTGCTTCTAGTAAGATAAACCCTGCACTTATTATATACATATTAGCCAGTAATTTTGCTTTTGATTTATCAAATTTACAAACAATATATCTTGAAAAAAAAATAATTCAATCAGCCTTTAAACATCAATTTAACCTCGAATCTGGCGGTTTTTATAAATTACAGACTACGCAATTTGTTTTACATTGTTTAAAAATTTCGGATGCTTTAAAAGAAAATTCCTTACACCAACAAAACTTTTTTTTAAAAAACTATCCTAATTCACAGTTGGTTTGTGACTCTAATAACTTAGTGTTATTAGAGTCAAAGCATACTGAGTCAAAAAATCGATTATTAACAATTCATAAAGGATCATTGATAATTTCAAGTTGTAGGGAAGAAGTTTATAAACTAATAGAGTCGAAAAAACAAAATAAAGTAACACAAGTCCAATGGGACTTATTTTATGCAAGTAATTTGATGTGCACTAATTGGATTTTAAATCAAATTGTTCAATTGCTGAGCAATTCTGATAAAAAAAGCCCCCGTCCAGTTCTAAATCAATATATTAATGACATTCGTATACTTATTCGATCCATGGGAAGCAGTTGCCCAATTATCGGAATACGCATTGCCATTTCCGGGCGCTTAGGGAGCCAAAAAAAAGCAATGGCTCAACAAATAAGTAAATGTGTGGGGAAAGTTCCGTTAAGCACTCTACGTCAAAATGTAGCTTATAGTCAGGGCTTTGTACGCACTAGATTTGGTGTAATTGGAGTTAGCGTATGGGTTTGTTATAAATAGATCTAAGAGTCAAAGCATACTGAATCTCAAAATCTATAAAAACAATTTTTTAAAGTACTAATTAATCTATTATATAAGTGTTATATAATAATATAATAATATTTGTATTCGTTTGGTAATTATAAATCCTAGTTGATAAAGGACTATTTTAATGGCCAGATCCTATGCAAAATTTACCTATTTTTTTTCTATATGTCTTTGATGCAGTTTATCTTTAGTAATGGGGCTAGTAATATTTTAGTAAGTTTGAAACTAGTCCCACTTTTAGCAGCATTAGCTGTCATTTTTTTACCCGCTTGGAAAGTAAATACTATTCGAAGAATAAGTTTAATCGCTTCATTAATTACGTTCTTACTAAGTTTAATTATTTGGATTTTATTTGACCCCTCTACCGCGGATTTTCAATTTAGATATCAAATGGAGATATACAGCGGTATCGGTAATTTATTTAACTTTAGTTTTGGCTTCGGTATAGACGGTATAAATTTGTGGTTGATTTTATTAACTACTTTTTTAACTTTAATATGTATTTTAATTGGTTGGCAAATACCCGCAAGTTTGGAAATAAAAGGCCCAGAATACCTAAAAACATATTGCTTAATCTTTTTAATAATGGAGGTTATTTTAATTGGCGCTTTTTCGGCCCAAGATCTGCTTGTATTTTATTTATTTTTTGAGGCGGTGCTAATCCCCATGTTTTTATTGGTAGGTATTTATGGGTCTAAACCCAGAAATATTCGAGCTGCTTATAAAATGTTTATCTATACACTAGTAGGATCTTTACCTATGTTGGTTGGCGTTTTAATTGTGTATTTTCAATGTGGTTCGACAGATTGGCACATTTTAAATACATCTTATTTTAGCCCAAGCCGCCAGATAATTCTATTTGTATTGTGGTTTATTAGCTTTGGTGTTAAAACCCCGCTAATTCCTTTGCATGGTTGGCTACCCGAAACTCATTCCAATGCTCCAACAGGCGGTTCAATAATATTAGCTGGAATTTTATTAAAACTTGGAACCTACGGATTTTTTCGTTGGAGTATAAGTTTATTCCCTTTAGCGTGTATATATTTTAGTCCGTTGGTTTACGTTATATGTTTAATAGGTATTATTTATGTAAGTCTAATCACTTTACGCCAAATCGATGTTAAAAAAATTGTCGCCTATAGCTCTATAGCTCATATGGGCTGTTGTTTATTAGGAATGTTCGCGTTCAATATCATTGGCTTAGAAGGAAGTTTGCTAATGATGATTGGCCATGGTGTTGTAAGTCCGGGGCTATTTTTATGCATTGGTATACTTTATGATAGATATAAAACCCGAGTAGTTTACTACTTTTCAGGCCTTGCACAAGTCATGCCCGTGTTCTCAACTTTATTATTAATACTAACAATGGCAAATATTAGTTTACCTGTATTAAGTCCTACGTTTGCTGCAGAAATGCTCATTTTTACAAGTGTATTTTTAGTAAATAAGTTAGTCGCTATTTTAGCTGCGTCATCAATGGTGTTAACCGGGGCATACGCACTTCTACTATACTGCCGAATTTGTTTTGGTAATACTAAGCTAGTATATATTCAAAAATATAGTGATTTAAATCGTCGCGAATTTGCTGCCTTAATACCTTTTTGTATACTTAGTATACTTATTGGAGTTTACCCTAGTTTAATTTTGGATACCAGCCATGCAAGCGTAGCTTACGCCTTAATGTGCTATAACATGTGAAACTATATAACATGTGAAACTATATAGGATGTGAAACTATATAGGTTACTGATAAGTAGGACCAAGACCTTTTATTTTCAATTTTTTATAAAGGCCTCTTTGGCAAGAGCAGCTAGCTCAGTTGGTAGAGCGAGCGTCTCATGAACGCTTGGTCAGTAGTTCGAATCTACTGCTGCTCATAATAATAAATAAATTACAAGTAAAACTGTTTACTAGTTAATATGTGTGTATACATAGAATTTCAATTAGAAAATTTAAATATATATATATATATATATATACACACATATAAAAGATATAGAAGAGTATAATGTCCTTATAGGGTGATCATATGTTAAAAGCATATATAGATAGAAAAGCAGATTTATTATGATTAATGACTAATATCTTAAAAAAAAAACTAAAACAAAACCCTGTTACTAGAAAGCGTAAAGCTGTTCCATCAGGATTAAAAACGCTACTACGCCGATTTAAAAAATTAAAGTTTGAATATGTTGAATGTGGGAGAATTGATAGCATTGCTGACGGAATTGCCCGGGTCTACGGATTAGACGGTGTTCAAGCAGGTGAATTGCTAGAGTTTGTACCTAAATCAGGACCAGTTGTTCGAGGAATGGCTTTAAATCTTGAAAAACAATTTGTTGGAGCTGTTTTATTTGGTAACGACGCTGTACTAAAAGAAGGAGACCTCTCTCGCCGCACAAAAAGTATTATTTCAGTACCTGCGGGATTATTTTTACGTGGACGGGTTCTTGATCCTTTAGGAGAACCTTTAGACAACAAAGGAGCTTTACCTGCAACAAAACAAGAATTAATTGAGCGTAAAGCTCCGGGTATTCAGCTTCGTGCAAGAATTGACTCTCCAATGGCCACTGGAATTCGTGCTGTGGATAGCTTAGTGCCTATTGGTAACGGTCAAAGAGAACTGATTATTGGTGATCGACAAACAGGTAAAACAGCAATCGCAGTAGACACAATAATTCACCAAACAACACTTCGTCAATTGGAAGCAGACTACGTTAGTTCAAAAACAGTAAATAGCTGTATTGGTGCGGAGAAAGCTGGAAGCACCTGTGTATATGTGGCTATTGGGCAAAAGCGCTCTAGTGTGGCGCAACTGGCAAAAAAGTTAGAGGAGGTTAATGCAATGCCTTGGACAGTAATAATTGCAGCAACAGCGTCCGATTCAGCACCGCTGCAGTTTTTAGCCCCTTACGCCGGGTGTACTATTGCAGAGTATTTTAGAGATATTGGAGAACCCACAGTAATTATTTATGATGATTTAAGTAAGCAGGCTGTAGCGTACCGTCAATTAAGTTTGTTATTACGCCGGCCACCTGGTCGGGAAGCTTACCCCGGAGATGTGTTCTATTGTCATAGCCGATTGCTTGAAAGAGCAGCGAATATGGGGAAAGGATATAGCTTAACAGCTTTACCAATTATTGAAACGCAAGCTGGAGATTTAAGTGCCTATATTCCAACAAACGTAATTTCTATTACTGATGGACAATGTGCACTTGAAGCCGATTTATTCTTTAAAGGAATTCGACCCGCAATTAATGTAGGGCTTAGTGTAAGCCGCGTTGGATCAGCTGCTCAAATCAAAGCGATGAAGAAGGTAGCTGGGCAATTAAAACTTTTATTAGCTCAATATCGCGAAAATGCTGCATTCGCTCAATTTGCAAGTGATCTTGACGCTAGCACAAAAAAGGTATTAGAGCGTGGTGAACGACTTACTCAAATATTAAAGCAAGATCAATTTGCAACAACCTCAACACCAATTCAGGTAGTTATGTTATATGCTGGATCAAAAGGTTATTTGGATATACTTAGCCTGGATCAAATAAACCAATTTATGTCACTGGTAGTAAATGATTTAACTTCTTACAGCTGGCCGTTTGTTGAAACAATAGTTGCCACAAAAGATTTTGATTCTGATGCGGAATCTAGTATGCAGGAATATATTACGGATATGGTAAACTATATACAAAGTAATTAGTTATCAAAATTTTATTAAAGTTTATTATGTTTGACTATTTAGCAATACTAATTTATCTAATTGTTGCTGCTGGATTTGCTATCATTTTTAGCGGGGCCGCTTTTCTTGTGGCATTTCGGAGATTGAATAGCGAAAAAACAGCACAATATGAGTGCGGCTTTGACCCATTCGATGATGCTAGATCTAAATTTGATGTTAGATTTTATCTGGTTGCTTTATTATTTCTTGTAATGGATCTTGAAGTGCGACCCGACAACTATATGAACTATCTGAGAACGCTCAGTCACTATGAGAGTTAGTGAAAAACACACTTTGCATGCGCTCCGAGCAGCTTGCTCGGCTCACTGCCGAGTACCGGAGGGTATGAAGCCGAAGTGAAAAAGAAGAAGTTGCCAGGTTGTGGGCAAGGACGTATCTTTGTGTAAACATCTATGACTAATTATTGAACCCATTTAAGCATCGTAAACATTAAGCGGGGTTTATGCAACCTTGGTTTTACCAACCCCGTGCCCGGAACATCGGGAAGCCCTCTGGAATAAAAGGTTTCGTGCTATTATTCACTCTCCTACGTAGGGCCGGTGTATTGTGGGAGTCTAAGGATGTATCGTGGACATATGGAACGGAGTAACCTTTACCAAGCTACCAAATGGAGAGGGTGAAGCTGCACCTGCGAAGTAAAGGAAGGATGGGATAAGAAGCAAATGCCGAACTCCTCTAACTAGACAAACCTTTCCTCAAAAGGCCAACCTAGCCACAGAGATTGAAGTTTAATAGACTTCAAGGAGCACGAGTTTTGCTGAAAAGGCAAGGCCATAACGGGCCGGATATGCAGACGTATCTCGTGGAGTCAGGAAGATTTTCCGCGTAATGAAAGCTTCCGTGGCCAAAATTTTCTTATTATTAATATAAAAAATCACATGGATTTGAAGCGAATAACCTGGCAAGCCGTCAAATGGCGAAGAGCCCAAAGAACGGTTACAAAATTACAGCAGAAGATTTTTCAAGCTGCAAAAGAAAACAATTTGTTAAAATTACACAAATATCAAGAAAAATTACTAGAAAGCGACAGCGCTAAACTTTTGGCAGTAAGAAAAGTAACTCAGGACAACCGAGGAAAAAGGACTGCGGGAATAGACGGAGTCTCACTGTTGAAACCTGAAGAACGGCTCAAAATGGCAAAAGTGACCAAGATAGACGGTAAAGCATCTCCTATTCGAAGAGTGTATATACCTAAACCTGGTACGGACGAAAAGCGACCACTGGGCATTCCGACTGTTCGAGACAGAGCGAAACAAGCGCTAGCAAAACTTGCTTTAGAACCGGAGTGGGAGGCCAAATTTGAACCCAACAGTTATGGGTTCAGACCGGGTCGAAGTACTCGAGATGCTATTGAAGCAATTCACCATAGCTTAAGAGGAATAAAAACAGGTAAGTATGTGCTAGGTGCAGACATAAGCAAATGTTTTGATAAGATCGATCATGACAAACTGATAGAAAAGATGAATACACATAAGCTCCTTGAGCGCCAGGTAAAATCGTGGCTACGAGCTGGAGTGATGGACAATGGAGCGTATACCCCCTCGACGAGTGGAACTCCGCAAGGTGGTGTAATAAGTCCTCTACTATCAAACATTGCTCTGCACGGAATGGAAACCCATCTAAAGAAATGGGTAAAAACCCAAACAATCTTAAATTCTAAGGGTGTTAAACTCAGCCCCACCTCAAAAATGGCAAGCCTAGGGATAATTCGTTATGCCGACGACTTTGTAATAATGCACAAAGATCTAGAAATAGTATCGAGAGCGAAAACAGAGATCGAAAAATGGCTAATCACCATGGGATTGGAACTTAAGGAATCAAAAACATCGATTACTCACACGGATAGCGTACATCTCGGCAAAGTTGGATTTGATTTTTTAGGGTTTAACATACGAAGATACTCAGTAGGTGTTAACAGTAGGAACAAATTTGGATCGAGCTTTAAAACTATAATAAAACCTTCAAAAGAAGGCATAAAAAGCCACTACAGTGATCTGGTGAGAGTAATTGGGAACACCAATAAGGTCACAGTTCTTATAACTCAACTAAACCCTATAATAAGGGGATGGTGTAACTATTTTTCGACAGTATCAAGTAAAGAGACGTATAGTAAACTGCGGAATTTATTATTCTACAGACTATGGAGATGGGCGAGGAGAAATCATCCTACCCGCTCCGCCGAATGGATATACAATAAGTACTTCCAAAGACAGCACGGGGGTCAACTGAGCTTTGGTCGAAAAACGGACCAAGGTTGGGTAGGGGTTAAATATCATAACCAATATTCAATCGCTCGACACGTTAAAATTAAAGGAAGCAAGTCACCGTATGATGGAGATCATCCATATTGGATTCTGAGACTAACTAGATATTCCGGCCTAACAGGTAAAGTGGGAATACTTTTAAAAAGGCAGAAAGGTAAATGTTCCATCTGCAGTCTTCCATTCTGGCAAACAGATGTGATGGAAATGGACCATAAGATACCTAAATCGAAAGGTGGAAAAGACGGAATACAAAATCTACGCTTAGTCCACGGGCACTGTCACGATCAACGTAACGTAATTGAAAAACCAGTAATGAGTTCCTCTTTAGAAAGCTGAGACTCCAAGGAGCTGTGTGAGCTGGAAACTCTCATGCACAGTTCTGAATTAGGAGGGCAAGGGAGATCTTGTCCTTACTATAACATTTTATTTTGTTTTCCATTCAGTATTGCACTCGCGGATATTGGCCCAATGGGATACTGGGTTGGAATCAGTTTTTTAATTATTCTAACTATAGGATTTTTTTATGAATGGTCAAAAGGTGCTCTTGACTGGGCCTAAAAACACTTATAAAAGAAAGCACAAATAAGCGCTTATACTAAACACTAAAAACACTTTTCTACCTTATTTTTTAAAACTAAGGTTGTAAAGTTAGTTGTTGTATTGAAATAATATAATATGCGAACAAGTATATAAACCATTAATTGCTTAAAATTCAGACAAACGTAGACAAAAAAGCAGAGCGTTTGCAGTCTAAAATATTTTGTATTTTTTAATACAAAAATAAAGCAACGTAAGACTTTTTCTTTTTAAGAAAAATATTTTTATTCAAAATAATAGAAATGTTAACAAAAAAACAACAGTATAGTATAAACTCTTTAAAACAATTGAAAGATCTCCAGCCAAGTCAATTTTGTTTAATTCATATTAATAAGACAAAAAATAATTTGCACTGTGTAATTTCGACGTTATTTGGACAAAAGAAAACACTGTGGTCTATTAGCGGAGGAAGTATGTCTGGAAGTATCGCCTCAAATAGTCGACGAAAAACTAGATATACACAACGAGCAGTGTTCAACGCTGTAATAGAGAAGGCTTTTGGTCTTGGATTGCGGTACTTAGTACTTCATTGTAAAGGTGCAATATCTTCTAAGCGGTTTATTTTTAAAATATTTAATCAACATTTTACTGTTCTTTTATTAAAGGATTGTACTAGCGTCGCCCATAATGGCACAAAACCGCCCTCAAAACGACGATTATAAGTGTATGTTAGTAAGAAAAGATCTCACTATAAAAATTAGTGATTTTTGTTCGCTTACTAAAAGATTACAATTGCTTATAAACTGTAAATAAAAGATAAAATAACATTTTACTTTTTATAATTTAATTAATTTTCAATGTCTCGATCTTCTTGGAAAATCCCACATATTATTTTAAATTTAGAAAATTGTGAGAAAATTATTAATCGCACTACAATATATCAACGGACGGCAACAATTACTCCACGACTAATTGGCCAAACGATCCACGTTTTCAACGGTTTGAGATCTGTCCCTATAAAAATAACAGAGCATCATGTAGGCTTTAAATTTGGAGCTTTTGTTTTAACAAAAAAGCGAGCAAAGATAGCCAATCCTAAAAAACGTTAAAATAATAGGTTTTTACAAAAGCATAAAATACTTTTATACATAGATAAAGCCTAAGTATACATTATTTTTATCTTTGAATGAAGTCTCAATTAATAATTATTTTTATCTTTGAATGAAGTCTCAATTAATAATTGTATTTATGCTTTACTAAATCTAATTTTTATAATTATCTAGGTCCAAGCGAGTATCACTTTCTTTTATCCTACTTGCAACCCATTTCGATTGCTGAAGTAATCAGTCATTTAACAAATTCTATGATACACATAGGCAGACAAACATAACATATTACCAGCTCAATGACTTCAAATAGTAAAAAATTGAATAACACTAAAATTATAATTCATTTGAACAAACTTAAGGTTAGAACAATAAAAAAAAACGCTAAATTACGGACATTATTCTCTAATAAAACAAGCGTACCACTTCTGCTAAAAAAAACAAAGTACCAAGTATTTAAGGGTTTTTTTAATCAATTATTAAGGGCTAACAATGCTTTGGTAAAATTAATTCTATTAAGTTTTTTAAAAGGTTCTACAAGTACAGTAGGGTTTAAACAAGTGTTGTATAATAGGATAAAAATAGAAAAAAACCGCCTATACCCATCATATAATCGACGAAAGCATAGCCATAGTCATCATATTTTGATTACAAATCAACTTGGAAAATTAAGCAAAGCATTTCACTATTTAAGCAAAAATAAACTGAAAAATTTTATTACTTTAGCTTTAAGAAAGACACTTGGTTACAAAGCCGAAAATACAACTACGATACCCGATTATCAATTGAGTAAATGTGTAAGCACACGATCAACGCCGAATTTAATTTCAATACTCGAAAATCAATTGGACACCCTAATATGGCGAAATCAGTTTAAATATTGCTTAGCTCATAGCCGCCAAACTCTACTTCATGGGAACTTTCAAATGTTATTAAAAAATAATACGGCTTTAATTATTAAAAAGAAACAATAGACGTTACATAATTAAATCAGTCATCGCTCCAAATAATCTTTTTCAAAGGTAAACTTTTTGATTTCTTTGGTTGTAGACAACTTCTTTTTTACACCTTTTCTTAAAAAAGAACTTTTTAAAAAGTTCTTCTTTTTTTTTTTTTACCAATAACAATAAACAAATGGCAACAATACCAAAAAAATTAGCATTTAAACTGTATTTTAGAAGAAAAACAAAAACTCGAAAACTGATAGACCGTGAGCGAAAATTTCGGCAACTTTCAAAAAATACAAACACTACTATTTTAGCACCGTTTAGCTATAAATCAATCAATAAACCGCTTGATTCGAAACCTTGTTTTCAAAAGCTTTCAGAACATTATAGCTTCGATAATGATGATACTATTAATCCGAACTTGCCCAGTATTTACGGCGGTGAGAATAACCTTAAACTTCCCAAGCGATCAAGTGATATGCAATCAAATAATATTTTTTACCCCAAACAAAAATCGAATATCTGGCGGATTAGTACTAACGATGTCTATTTTGCAAGCCAAACTCATTGTTCGGTGAGTAGTAAAAAATTAATATTCGGACTCTATGGAATTTGTGCAGTTCAATATGCGACGATTAGTGCCGCATACATAGAAACAATCAAGCTAGATATTGCAAAGATCTTAAAAAAAAAAGGGCGGGTATGGACACGAGTCTGCTGTGACTGTCCCGTAAGCGCGCGTCCCGCAGAAACAAGAATGGGGAAAGGAAAGGGTTCAATTAGCCATTGGGTAGCAAAAGTTCGCCCGGGGCAGTTACTTTTTGAATTTAGTGGTATTACAAAAACGCAGTTAGATGAAATTTTTCAAAAACTCTGTAAAAAAACCTCAATTGGCTTAAGTATAGTGAGCTAACTAATAGTAAGCTAATTAATAAGACAGTATATTTAAATACAATATATTGTAAAAAATTTATATGTTGTAGTGATTATCTCAGTGGAACCTACAAATAAAATTTGAATACCCAATTGTACTTTTCAATAGAATTATAGGCTCACTTTTGTAATATTGTAATAATGTGCAAAAAATAAAATAATTTATGCTATTATAGAAGTAAAAGCATTTTCTTTTTTTTATTAATAATAACGCGTTCTTAGTTTAAAGGATAAAACATAAGTCTTCGAAACTTATAATACTAGTTCAATTCTAGTAGAACGCTTAATAACAAATAAACTTTTTTTGTAGCCCTGCCCCTTGCTTTTGCCGCAAAGGCAAAAGTGAAAATAAATAGTGGCTGAAATAAAAATACTTTAGATTGTAGTTTAATGGTAAAACATTCCGTTTTGGTCGGAATAAAGAAGGTTCGAATCCTTCCAATCTAGTATTTCTGTCCTTTTCTTAAAAGAGCATTTTTTAAGGGCAAAAGCAAAAAGAAATACTACGATTTAACTGAAAATAATGTATACGATGACTTTGAGCGTATAGAAATCATTTTATAGCTTTATTGTGTTTAAAACTTGTGTTTAAAACTTATAATTTGAACTTGGCTATTTGTAATCAAGTTCTTTTACTACTAGCCTTTAGCACTCTTCGTCTAGTGGACCAGGACAATACTTTTTCACAGTATAAACGCGGGTTCAATTCCCGCAGAGTGTACCCAAAAATATATATAGAAATCTATGTATTATTCAAAATACTTTTAAAATTATTAAGGCTAAATTGAGACTGCTAGGTTCTTCATAAAGTATTGTTGTTTTCTATAAGCATATTTAAATTAATTTAATATTTATAAACCAAATTATTTTTTTTTATTACTTTATCTTATTACACTATTCAAACGTATTAAGAGAAACTGAATTTTTATTGGGCCTACGCTAACGTTGTAAATGCCTTCTTTAAAAAAAGGAAATCACCAGGTGGTAAATTGTAAACGACTAGAAATAATTTGCTCTTTATTTGATAATAAATAAAAAAGCGAATTACAGGTTTCTCGCCCCCGCAGAGCAATTTTTAAAACCTTTAGCCTTGCAGCAAGAATCAAAGGAAAAGTAAAGTAGGCTGTAATTTTATGGTAATAATCTTGTTTGATGTTGGTTCGAATCCTACCAGCCTAGTTATGTAGAGTAAAAACATGCTAACTCTTTTCATAATATTGAATCAGTCTATAGAGTAGGCGTTTATAAAATATAACATATTTCCAATGTATCTAGCTTTATTAGCTTTACCTTTAATTACTTTTGTTTGCATAGGCCTATTTGGCCGATTTATCGGCCCTCGAGGAACAATCGTCCTAAGTTTAATAAGTTCAATCTCTTCAGCGCTTATAAGCTTTATTATTTTTTACGAGGTTGCGCTTTGCCGTTGCCCATGTCAAATCACTTATGCAAGTTATTTTCATAGTGGCCTGTTTGACGCAAATTGGGGTTTTTTATTTGACACTTTAACCGCAGTAATGTGCGTTGTTGTAACATTAATTAGCTGCTTAGTTGTACTCTATAGTTGTTCTTATATGATTGAAGACCCCCATTTTATAAGATTTATAAGCTACTTAAAATTATTTACTGTTGCAATGCTAATGTTAGTAACCGCTGATAACTATATACAGTTATTTGTAGGTTGGGAGGGGGTTGGCTTAGCCTCCTTTTTACTGATAAGTTTTTGGTTTACTCGGCTTCAAGCAAGTAAAGCGGCAATTCAAGCAATGTTATTGAATAGGGTTGGAGATATTGCCTTGGCTTTAGGTATAATTTGCTTATTTTTTTGCTATAAAACAACTTGTTACCAATCATTATTTACCTGCGTTACAGATTTTTATAATCTCGCAGCTTTACAAATAGGGGGTTATACGAGTATTCAATGGTCATTGCTAGACTTTTCCTGTATTTTATTATTTATAGGTGCGATGGGTAAATCAGGGCAATTTGGTTTGCATGCGTGGTTGCCCAACGCTATGAATGCTCCAACCCCTGTTAGCGCTTTATTACATGCCGCAACAATGGTAACTGCCGGCGTGTTTTTATTAGCCAGAACAAGCCCGTTATTAGAGTTTGCTCCATATGCAACAGTTCTTATAGCCGTAATCGGGGCAATTACAACAATTTTTGCAGGAACTATTGGATTAGCGCAAAATGATTTTAAGTCTATTATAGCGTATAGTACTTGTAGTCAATTAGGTTATATGGTTACAATTTGCGGTCTTTCAAATTACAACGTAGGTATTTTTCATTTGTTTAATCACGCATTTTTTAAAGCCTTACTCTTTTTAACTGCTGGTGCAGTAATTCATGCTTTGGCAAATGAACAAGATGTGCGAAAGTTTGCAGGGCTGCAGCAAATCCTTATATTTAGTTATACGGCACTTCTTATTGGAACGCTAGCCCTAGTCGGAACACCTTTTTTAACTGGGTTTTATTCAAAAGATGTTATACTAGAGCTGGCTTACGCGCGGTACAGCGTAGCAGCTCACTTTAGTTATTTGTTGACTTGTTTTAGCGTATTTACTACGTCATATTATAGTTTTAGACTACTATTTCTATGCTTTCATACTAACATTAGCAGCCTAAAAGAATCTTATAATCAGCACTTACAAGCTAGAAAAAATAATCTTGAATATAAAAGCAAGTATACAAATATATACAAACAATACGCAAATGCCCATGATGCTGACTGGGTTATGGGTTTAGTATTATTTATTTTAGCGATTGGCTCTATTTATGCGGGTTGGTTTTTTAAGCCCATGTTTATAGGACTTGGAAGTGATTTTTGGAATAACTCAATTTTTATAAAACCGAATAATGGTGTTATGATAGAAGCAGAATTTTTGCCTCAATTTATCAAAGTTCTTCCTTTAATATTAACCATATCAGGTGCGCTAATCGCTTATTTATTTAGTATAATTTGGGTTTATGAAGCTTACCAAATAGCATCTAACCATTTGAGCAACGTTTATTTATTTTTAAACCAACGATGGTTTTATGATAAGTTATTAAATGAACTTGTTGCGTATAACGGATATAAAATAGGGTTCGACTTTGTAAAAGTATTTGATAAAGGCCTGCTTGAGCTATTACCTATGTTCGGCCTTGGATTGCCAAAATTTCTAAAAAGTGTATATATAAAATTAGGGGCTACTCAGTCTGGGCTTATTTATCACTACGCTACAATAATGATTATTGCTGCTATGTGTGGACTAACTATGCTGTGTTTTACTAATATAGTATTATTTATAGACTTTAGAATCTTTGTCCTTATGGTCTCATGCTTACTTATTATCTAGGCATCCCCCTTATTTTTAGTCCCAGCGCGCTAGAAAGACTTTTTAGTTAGCTGGGCACTTAAAAATTTTTAAAGGTTTGAAAACTCTATATTTTTTAAATTGCAGTTAAAAATTGTTATAAAAAAGCAAAGGTTTTTTAAAGGTTCGAATCCTAGACTGCACAATATTGTAATAAACAAAAAAAAGATAAGTTGCTTGTCTTAAATAATAAGCTTAATAAAATTAATAGCTAATTTTAAATAATTGAGTTGTTATCATAAAATCATAAAATCATAAAATGAAAAATTTTTCTTTTTCTTATTGTATTTTAATTACATTATTTAACATATCTGTGATCAGTTCTTGTGATGCTCCACTAAGTGCAACTAGCGCCATGCTAGATCGTTTTGGTTTTCAAGAACCTGCAAGTCCTTTAATGGAAGGACTGATCGCTTTACATTCAGATATTTGGGCAATTATGCTATTTGTTGCAGGGTTTGTTCTATATATGATGTGCGCTATACTATATAATTTTAGTGCAAGTAGCTCAGAAATAAGTTACAAAGTTCATCACCATAGCTTAATTGAAATTGTTTGGACTACTATTCCTGCGTTAATCTTGTGTGTAATAGCTATTCCGAGTTTTACATTATTATATAGTCTAGATGAAGTAATCGAACCAAGTTTAACAATAAAAGCAATTGGGCGACAATGGTACTGGAGTTATGAGTACGGGGATTACGAAGTTCATGATGGTTTAATAACAAACGGAATAACATTTGACAGTAATGTGCTACAAGATGATGACTTGGAGCAAGGCCAATTGCGTTTATTAGATGTTGATAATCGTCTAGTTCTACCCGTAAATAGACACATACGATTGCTTACAAGCGGAGGTGACGTTATTCATAGTTTTGCTGTTCCAAGTTTAGGTGTTAAACTTGACGCGATCCCAGGTCGACTAAATCAAACAATGGTATTCATAAAGCGACAAGGGGTTTTTTACGGGCAATGCTCGGAGCTATGTGGATCAAGCCACGGTATGATGCCAATTGCACTTGAAGCAGTTCGGGAACAAGATTACGTTGATTGGGTAAATATAAAACTGCAAGAAATGTAAATAGAGTTCTTTTGGAAGAGCTCTTTTGGATTTATCAATAAATAAAACAAATTTAACGTATAAATAAAAAAAGCCTTTTGGATAAATGAGGTCTTTACATTAATTATAAATTTAAAAAATGCTTATTCTTACAATAAAAGTTATCGCTGTTATGATTGTTGGGCTATTAGCCACCGCGTTCTTAACTTTATCAGAACGGAAAGTAATGGCAGCATGCCAAAGACGTAAAGGACCAAACGTTGTAGGATTTATAGGGTTACTTCAGCCAATTGCCGACGGCCTTAAATTAATTGTTAAAGAGCCTTTAATTCCCACTAATGCTAACTTATTAATTTTTTTAACTGCCCCAATATTAAGCTTTATATGTAGCACAATAGCTTGGGCAGGTATTCCTTTTGGCTATACCATGGCTATTGCAGATTTTAATATAGGGATTTTATATATTTTTGCAATAAGCTCTTTAGGAGTTTACGGGATTATCACTAGCGGTTGGAGCTCTAATTCAAAATACGCATTTTTAGGCAGCTTGAGATCTGCAGCTCAGATGATTAGTTATGAAGTTAGCATAGGATTAATATTGTTAACAGTAATAGTTACTGTGGGGAGCTTAAACTTAACTGAAATTGTTTTAGCACAAGAGGAGTGCTGGTTTGCCGTAGCTCACTGGCCAGCTTTAATTATGTTTTTTATAGCTTGTTTAGCCGAAACAAATAGAGCCCCCTTTGATCTTCCTGAAGCAGAAGCAGAGTTAGTCGCGGGCTACTTCACAGAGTATAGTTCATCAGGATTCAGCTTATTTTTTTTAGCTGAGTATGGAGCTATGATTTTAATGAGTACTCTTGTAACAATTTTCTTTCTAGGCGGTTGGTTACCACCATTCAATATGTATATTTTTTACATTATTCCAGGGCCGGTGTGGCTAGCATTAAAAACACTAATTTGGCTATTTCTGTTTATTTTTGTAAGAGCATGCTTGCCTCGTTATCGTTATGATAGATTAATGGTATTGGGTTGGAAAGTATTGCTACCAATCAGCCTAGCCTGGTTTTTGTTCACAACTGCAATGTTGTACAGTTTTGAATTATTTTAATAAGTTTAGATTAAATAGTTATATTGTTTAAAAAACGCAATGTAGCTTTCTCTTTTCAGGAAATGGTGTAATAGGTAACATGTCAGCTTTGGGTGCTGGATATGCGGGTTCAAATCCTGCTTTTCTGACAGTATAAATAGGATATTATCCCAAAAATATTATCCCGCTTTTTTGAAGATTTACAAGATTTTTTTCATAAAATTATTTGTATCTGTCAAATAATGCTTTGCTAAAACTTGCTAATTTTATTTATTATAAAATTAAAAATGCGTACTACTTTAATTCAAGTAAGCCGAATGCTTTTATGGCATTTTGCCAAAGTTTTAGTAAAGCCCTACTAATTAAAGAAATAATTAAACACAATTAATTGAGATTAAATAGACAAAAATATAATGAGTACATTAGCGAAGTTATTAAAAAATATAAGGAAACCTAAAATCAAGCGTAATAGAAAAAAGGCTTTGCAAAAGTGCCCTCAGAAATTCGGAATTTGTATTCGAGTATATACAACAACCCCAAAAAAACCAAATTCAGGTATTCGTAAAATCGCTAAAATCCGGTTAAGTAACTCCAAAAGTATAATAGCGAATATCCCAGGTATTGGCCATAACTTACAGGAGCACAGTTGCGTTTTAATACGAGGGGGCCGTGTACGCGATGTCCCCGGTGTTCAATACAGGGTGATAAGAGGAGTTTATGATTGTAAACCGGTCGAGTTGCGAAGAAGTAGTAGATCAAAATACTCTGTGAAGCGTTCGTAAATAAAATGTTTAAAGTTATTTTAAACACCATATTTAAGATCATAATGCTAATTTTGTTTTTCATATATAGTATATATAGTAATATTTTGATAAAAAATGTATATTAAAAATAAATAACCCATTATAAATAAAAAAATAAATATAAGTAATAAAAACCAACAATAGTAATAATAAATTCTAAATGCTCATCAAGAAACAACATAACAAAAATATTATTTTTTTGGAAAAACTTAACAAAATAAAAGAGCAGTGTTATTTAAAAACACAAACACTTAGGAAAAGGCTATATTTTGACAATTCCACTGCAATTACCCAAAGCAAAAAACTTACAATAACTTTAAAAAGTTACACCATATGTCAAGTTAGAGATATCAGTAATGGTATTGATGTAATTGAAAAGTTAATTAATTACCTTAATTATCTTTGCGCAAAACAACTGCATACCTATCTCAAATTATACGCAATAGGGGGCTGTAGCGTACCGAATCAAACAAGAACTATCAAAAAATTTTTTTACCCCCCCATTGTCTTGGGATTATTAGTATCAAGCCAGACAAATTTGTTAAACTGCCAAAGTACGATATTACCTAGGTATCAAAAGCAACAGGTTAACCACAAAGTGATCAATTACTCTAATAGTAATAGCTTAAACAATAAAGTACTAGCTCCCCAACTAAAAAGACATTTAAAACACAGTAGTGTGTTTCAAAAAAGACTTTACCATAATAGCTACTGGGGCCGATCACTTTTTAAATTATCTAAGAAATTCGGTAGCCTAAGCACTATAAGTAAAAAGCTAGCACAAAGGAGAAATTCCAAAAGATTACTTACCCTAATTCGGGCTCCTTTTGTATTCAAGAAAACGCGGGAGCAATTTAGCTTGCAAAAATTATCGTCTAGCACAGTTATTACATTTGAAAATTCTGCCGAAAAGCATTTTATAATTCAAAATCTACGTTTATTAAAACTGCCAACAGAATTAAAATTGGTTAGTCACAATTAATAAAAAGTTTTTTATAAAAAGACAATCTTTTTATATTGTTTAGAAAACCCCCCCCCCCCGCAGAGTCGCATTTTTATGAAAAGGAGCTCTGCGTAAAGATAAAAGGAAAAGAATAATTTGGGAAAACAATAATTTTTTTATATATAATAAAATAAATAATTAAGATAAAAGTATTAATAAGGATAGACCCTTTTCAAAAACAAAATTTAAAACATAAACGTCAATACTTCCTGAACAAATCAAGTATTATGACACAGGCCGACGAATGTACCTATCGACTTTTGTCGATTTGTAATTATATTATCAAT